AATAAAACGTGATATAATTATTGGATCACGACGATTTAGTAATTTATTCTGGGCTATAATTTTATTCTTAGGAGGGGTTGGTTTTCTATTAACAGGTATTTCAACGTATTATCAAAAAAATTTTTTACCTTTTGTAAATACAGCCGATTTATCCTTTCTTCCACAAGGACTTATTATGACTTTTTATGGAATAATAGGTTTAAGTTTAAGTCTCTTTATTAGTCTAACAATTTTCTGGGATGTTGGTAGTGGCTATAATGAATTTAATAAACAAACTGAATTAATTAGGATTGTTAGACGTGGATTTCCTGGAAAAAATAGAAAAATTTTATTAGTTTATCCATTTAATAATATAAAGAGTATAAAATTAAATATACAAGAAGGTATTAACCCTAAACGTATTATTTATTTGTGTACAAAAGATGAAAGGGAAATTCCATTAACACCAGTGGAGCAACCGCGTTCATTAAAACTCTTAGAAAATGAGGCCTCCAATTTGGCAAGATTTTTAAATATTAAATTAGAAGGGCTTTAATAGCTTTACACAACAGGATTAAAATTTTTAAAATCTAAAATATAACTTAATATCTATACATATGTATTAAGTTATAAATATGACTATGCGAGCATAGTTTAGTGGTAAAACCATAGCCTTCCAAGCTATTGATGCGAGTTCGATTCTCGCTGCTCGCTTAAAGTTGATAAAATTTCATCAATAAATTTAATAATACTTTTATTCTAGGAATGAGAAATAATTTTTTTATACTTTAACCGAAAAGTATATCATATTTTAATATTAGGGAGAAAGTCTTATAATGTCTGGTGGCTCAACAGGGGAACGCCCTTTTTCAGATATCATCACAAGTGTACGATATTGGATTATCCATAGTATCACAATTCCTTCTTTATTTATATCTGGATGGTTATTTATAAGTACCGGTTTAGCTTATGACGTCTTTGGAACTCCACGACCTAATGAGTATTTTACACAAGATCGTCAACAAGTACCATTAGTTAATGATCGTTTCAGTGCGAAACAAGAATTAGAAGATTTAACAAAAGGTTTATAAATTTAGGAGAGAACTGTGACTAGAAATACCAATCAACCGGTGGCTTATCCAATTTTTACTTTTCGATGGTTAGCAATTCATGGGTTAGCTGTACCAACAATTTTTTTCCTTGGGGCGATAACATCAATGCAATTTATTCAACGATAGGAGTTTATTTAATGACAGGTCCAAATCCAAATAAACAAGAGGTTGAAATAAGTCGTACATCATTATACTGGGGATTACTATTAATTTTTGTTTTAGCAGTTCTTTTTTCAAGTTATTTTTTCAATTAGAAAGACAGGTTTAATTTTTTATCCTATTGACAATATTTAAATTATAGGAGTTAAAAACTTTATGGCAGGAACAGGAAGAGTACCACTTTGGCTAGTTGCATTTGTTGGTGGTATGGGAGTAATTGTTGTTGTTGGTACCTTTATATTTGGTTCCTATTCAGGATTAGGTTCTTCACTGTAATTATTAGAAAAAGAGACGGTTGAATAATCCTTTAATATTAATACCTGATCAGTAGTTACTGATCAGGTATTAATATTAAAGGATTATTCAACCGTCTCTTTTTCCAAATATATAAATAATAAGCCCATAGAAACCGCCGGAAAAACTAAACCAACTAAAGGCACAAGAATCGGAGGTAAATAACTCAATAACATAATAAGTTTTATTTAAATATTAAATAACATAAACAATATTTCGTAGTAAAAAAATCTAAAAGTCAATTTATCTTAAAAATGAGGTATATTAATGAATCCAAGAGAAACCCAAAATATATCTAATTCAGTGGAATCAATACAAAGATTTGCTGAGATTTATACAAAACGAACTAACACATTTTTCTGTTTTGATCCCTCAATAACTGCTATTGTACTGACAGGTTTAGTCCGACATAAAGAAAAATATGGAGTTCCACTTTGTCCTTGTCGAAACTATTTTAATGAGGAAGCAGAGGTTGATTTAAATTACTGGATTTGTCCTTGTGTTGCTATGAGAGAAAGAAAAGAATGCCATTGTAAATTATTTCTAACACCTGATGATGAATATTCTTCAAAAAATCAAACTATTGATATCAATTTAATTTATGATAACTTATAAACTTGCTCTTTTTACAATGAAAATAATAAGTGGTCCAGAGACAAGAATTAATGTCGCTGTAATTGCTTGTCCAATAACTTGCCAATTCATAAATATTTCTACGTTACAAATAAGAAGATAAAGATAAAATTAAAAACCCATTCATAGAATGCTAATTACATTAATTCAACAAAACTTAAATATAGTACTACTTTTAATATTAACTTTATTATAGTTCAAATATCCTTAAAAAATATCTAATTAATATTATTAATTTAAGATTATATTATTTTGGGAATACTTTTAACAGTAAAATATTTAAAATATGAAATATAAAATATAAAAATGGAAAAAACAAATTTAGACACTCTTGCCCCAGAAAAAAATTTAAATTTGAAACAAGTCTATCTTGATACAGAAATTAAAAATATTATTGACATTTTAAATGAAGAATTAGTTGGTCTTATACCAGTTAAAACTAGAATCCAAGAGATATCCGCATTACTAATTATTGATAAATTACGAAAAAATTTAGGTTTAACAACAGGTAATCCAGGATTACATATGTCTTTTACTGGTAGCCCTGGTACCGGGAAAACTACGGTTGCTACTCGTATGTCGGATATTTTATTTAAATTAGGACACTCAAAAAAAGGGCATTTGTTAACTGTAACTCGAGATGATTTAGTTGGCCAATATATCGGACATACAGCCCCAAAGACAAAAGAAATTTTAAAGAAAGCTATGGGAGGTATTCTATTTATCGATGAAGCATATTATTTATATAAGCCTGATAATGAAAGAGATTATGGTGCAGAAGCTATTGAAATTCTTCTTCAAGTAATGGAGAATCAAAGAGATTCTATAGTAGTAATTTTTGCAGGCTACAAAGATCGAATGGATCAATTCTATGCATCTAACCCAGGTTTATCTTCACGTATAGCTAATCATGTAAATTTTCCAGATTATACTTCAGATGAGTTATTAATTATTGCTAAAATGATGCTGGAAGAACAACAGTATCAATTTTCTACTAGCGCAGAAAAAGTCTTTTTTGAATACATAGCAAAACGTCGTACTCAACCTTTATTTGCAAACGCTAGAAGTATAAGAAATGCATTAGATCGAGCAAGAATGCGACAAGCCAACCGTAATTTCGATAGTGGTGGTCGAATCCTAACGAAATTAGATCTAGTAACAATTACTGATGAAGATATTAAGCAAAGTAGCATTTTTAATTAAAAATGCTACTTTAAGAGTTTTCAAATTATCAGCTGTTTAAAATAAAAAAGTAGTAAAATATTTTATATAATAAACCTTGACACACAAGAATAAATTATAGTATATTTATATGTAGATAAATCTATTAAAAATAAAAATAGGTATTTATATATTTAATAGATTTATTTTGAAGTCAAAGTTTTAAATTTTTATACCAGCGAACGTGGCGGAATTGGTAGACGCGCTAGATTTAGGTTCTAGTGAGATTCCTTGTGAGAGTTCAAGTCTCTCCGTTCGTATTAATTGAATAGAATTAGATTAATAATTTACTCTCATTATTGATATAAGCAATGCCCCTATCGTCTAGAGGCCTAGGACATCTCCCTTTCACGGAGAAAACAGGGATTCGATTTCCCTTGGGGGTATATATAAAATACAGTTTCCTTTTTTTCTTATTTTTATTATAATATAGTCTTGAAAACTCAATTCGGAATAATATCAAATCGTATTTATTATTTCATAAGATTTGAGCGTTTCCTGTCTTAATGCGTCTAAAGAGGAAAAATTAAATGACCTCCGAAAAAGAAAAAGTAAAAGTAAAAGTTTTAGTTGACCAAAATTTAAACACAACAAGTTTTGAAAAATGGGCTAAACCTGGTCACTTTTCTCGTACATTATCAAAAGGCCCAAAAACAACAACTTGGATTTGGAATTTGCATGCTGATGCACATGATTTTGATCTTCAAACACAATCTTTAGAAGAAATCTCGCGAAAAATTTTTGGTGCCCATTTTGGTCAATTAGCGATAATTTTCCTATGGATTAGTGGTATGCATTTTCATGGGGCATATTTTTCAAACTACTTAGCTTGGTTAAATAATCCTGTTACTATTAAACCTAGTGCTCAAGTTGTTTGGCCTATTGTAGGTCAAGAAATCTTAAATGGTGATGTTGGAGGAAATTTTCAAGGTGTTCAAATAACTTCAGGGTTTTTTCAACTATGGCGAGCTGAAGGTATAACAAGTGAAATTGAATTATATTGGACAGCTATAGGTGGATTAATAATGTCTGGTTTAATGCTATTTGGGGGATGGTTCCATTACCATCGTGCCGCTCCTAAATTAGAATGGTTCCAGAACGCTGAATCGATGTTAAATCACCATCTTTCTGGATTATTAGGGTTGGGTTGTCTGTCTTGGTCAGGCCATCAAATTCATATTGCTTTACCAATCAATAAATTATTAGATGCTGGAGTAGCTTCTCAAGAAATCCCTCTGCCACATGAATTTTTAATCAATCGAGAATTAATTTCCCAATTGTATCCAAGTTTTCAAAAGGGCTTAGTACCATTTTTCTCTCTAAATTGGGGTGAATATTCAGATTTTTTAACTTTTAAAGGTGGTTTAAATCCAATTACAGGGGGGTTGTGGTTGAGTGATATTGCTCATCATCATTTAGCTTTAGCTGTTTTATTTATTGTCGCAGGACACATGTACCGTACCAATTGGGGAATTGGACATAATTTAAAAGATATTTTAGAAGCACATAAAGGACCTTTTACTGGAGAAGGGCATACTGGACTTTACGAAATTTTAATAACTTCTTGGCATGCTCAACTTGCAATTAATTTGGCAATGGTAGGATCATTAAGTATTATTGTGGCCCATCATATGTACGCTATGCCCCCTTATCCATATATTGCTACAGATTACCCAACACAATTATCTTTATTTACTCATCATATGTGGATAGGAGGTTTTTGTATAGTTGGAGGAGCGGCACATGCAGCAATTTTTATGGTAAGAGATTATAACCCTGCAACAAATTATAATAACCTATTGGATCGGGTTATTCGTCACCGTGATGCAATTATTTCTCATTTAAATTGGGTCTGTATCTTTTTAGGGTTCCATAGTTTTGGATTATATATCCATAATGATACTATGCGAGCATTAGGACGTGCTCCAGATATGTTTTCAGATACTGGGATTCCATTAAGACCAATTTTTGCTCAATTTATTCAAAATTTGCATTTAGCTGCTCCTACAAGTACTGCACCAAATGCTTTAACCACAGCAAGTTATATTTTTGGTGGAGATATTGTAGCGATTGGATCAAAAATAGCAATCATGCCAATGAAATTAGGCACAGCTGATTTTATGGTACATCATATTCATGCTTTTACAATTCATGTAACTGTTTTAATTTTGTTGAAAGGTGTTTTGTATGCTCGTAATTCAAAACTAATTCCAGATAAAGCTAATTTAGGTTTCCGCTTTCCCTGCGATGGACCTGGCCGTGGTGGAACATGTCAAGTTTCGGCTTGGGATCATGTATTCTTAGGTTTATTTTGGATGTATAACTCTCTTTCAGTTGTTATTTTCCATTTTAGTTGGAAAATGCAATCTGACGTTTGGGGATCTATAAGCTCAACTGGTGTTGTTTCTCATATTACTAGTGGTAATTTTACCCAAAGTGCTTTAACAATTAACGGTTGGTTAAGGGATTTCTTATGGGCTCAAGCATCACAAGTTATCCAATCCTATGGATCAGCATTATCTGCTTATGGTTTAATCTTTTTAGGTGCACATTTTATTTGGGCTTTTAGTTTAATGTTCTTATTTAGTGGCCGTGGTTATTGGCAAGAATTAATTGAATCTATTGTTTGGGCTCATAATAAAATTAAAGTTGCACCTGCGATTCAACCAAGAGCATTAAGTATTACTCAAGGACGGGCTGTTGGATTAGCCCACTATTTATTAGGAGGCATAGGGACAACCTGGTCTTTCTTTTTAGCAAGAATTATTTCAGTAGGATAAAATTAATGAGGTAAAATAAATATGGTAACAAAATTCCCTAAATTTAGTCAAGCATTAGCGCAAGATCCTACAACACGTAGAATTTGGTTTGGGATTGCAACAGCTCATGACTTTGAAACACATGATGGTATTACAGAAGAAAATTTATATCAAAAAATTTTTGCATCACATTTTGGGCATTTAGCGATCATTTTTCTCTGGACATCCGGTAACTTATTCCATGTAGCTTGGCAAGGTAACTTTGAACAATGGTCATTAAACCCTTTAAAAGTAAAACCAATTGCACATACTATTTGGGATCCTCATTTTGGCCAATTAGCAATGAAAGCTTACACGAAAGGAGGAGCCTTTTACCCAGTAAATATTTCATATTCAGGAGTGTATCATTGGTGGTATACAATTGGTTTAAGAACAAATACAGATTTATATAGTGGGTCTATTTTCTTAATTGCTCTAGCAAGTCTTTTTTTATTTGCTGGATGGCTACATTTACAACCAAAATTTCGTCCAAGTTTATTTTGGTTCAAAAATAATGAGTCGCGATTAAACCATCATTTAACAGGATTATTTGGTGTAAGTTCATTAGCGTGGTCTGGTCATTTAATTCATGTTGCTATTCCTGAATCTCGCGGTATCCATATTGGTTGGGATAATTTTTTAACAACATTACCGCACCCTAATGGTTTAACGTCCTTTTTTGATGGTAATTGGAATGCTTACTCTCAAAACCCGGATACTGTTGAGCATATTTTTGGTACAAATACTGGTGCTGGTACAGCTATTTTAACCTTTTTAGGCGGATTTCATCCGCAATCACAATCACTATGGTTAACAGATATTGCCCATCATCATCTCGCTATTGCTATTGTCTTTCTAATTGCTGGTCATATGTATCGAACAAATTTTGCTATTGGTCATAATATGAAAGAAATCTTAGATGCCCACAGACCACCTAGCGGTAGATTAGGTATGGGTCATCGTGGTTTATTTGAAACTATAACAGATTCCTTACATATGCAATTAGGTTTAGCTTTAGCATCGCTTGGAGTTATAACATCATTGGTAGCTCAACATATGTATGCAATACCTCCATATGCTTTTATGGCAAAAGATTTTACTACACAAGCTGCACTATATACTCACCATCAGTATATTGCTGGGTTTTTAATGGTTGGAGCTTTTGCTCATGGTGCAATTTTCTTTGTTCGCGATTATGACCCTGAAATAAATAAAGACAATGTATTGGCTCGAATGTTAGAACATAAAGAGGCAATTATCTCACATTTAAGTTGGGTATGTTTATTTTTAGGTTTTCATACTTTAGGGTTATACATCCATAATGATACTGTAGTAGCCTTTGGACAACCCGAAAAACAAATCTTAGTTGAACCTATTTTTGCCCAATTTATTCAGTCTGCTTCAGGAAAAAGCCTTTATGGGTTTGATTTCCTTCTAGCTTCAAATCAAAGTCCTGCAAGTATTGCTGGAAGTGAAATCTGGATACCCGGGTGGGTTGAAGCTATCAACAATGAAAAAAATGATTTATTTTTAACAATTGGACCGGGAGACTTTTTAGTTCACCATGCAATTGCCTTAGGTTTACATACAACAACGTTAATTCTTGTAAAAGGTGCTTTAGATGCTCGTGGATCTAAATTAATGCCAGATAAGAAAGATTTTGGTTATAGTTTCCCTTGTGATGGTCCTGGTCGTGGGGGAACATGTGACATTTCTGCTTGGGATGCCTTTTATTTAGCCATGTTTTGGATGTTAAATACAATTGGGTGGGTAACATTTTATTGGCATTGGAAACATGTCACTATTTGGCAAGGAAATGCTGCTCAATTTAATGAATCATCAAATTATATTATGGGATGGTTACGTGATTATTTATGGTTAAACTCATCTCCATTAATTAATGCCTATAACCCATATGGTATGAATAGTTTATCTGTATGGGCATGGATGTTTTTATTTGGTCATTTAGTTTGGGCTACTGGTTTTATGTTTTTAATCTCGTGGAGGGGTTATTGGCAAGAGTTAATCGAAACTTTAGTATGGGCACATGAAAGAACACCATTAGCGAATCTTGTGCGTTGGCGTGATAAACCTGTAGCGTTATCAATTGTTCAAGCTCGATTAGTTGGATTAATTCACTTTACCGTAGGTTATATTTTAACCTATGCTGCTTTTGTAATTGCCTCAACAGCAGGGAAATTTGGATAATTCTAAATTAAAGTCATAAAATCAAATTTTTTTACTCATTAGAACAATATTATGGCTAAACAATCAATGATTGAAAGAGAAAAAAAAAGAGTGAAGTTAGTTAATCGCTACAATGAAAAAAGAAAGTTATTGTTGTCAGAATTTAAAGAAAGTAAAACTTTTTTAGATAAACAGGTAATCCATCAAAAAATTGAAAAACTTCCTCGTAATAGTTCAAATATCAGAATAAGAAATAGATGTTGGCAGACAGGACGAAGTAGAGGTGTTTATCGTGATTTTGGTTTATGTCGTCATATGTTAAGAGAAATGGCTCATAATGGGATGTTGCCTGGAGTTCGAAAGGCAAGTTGGTAATTCCTCATATTTGAGGAAAATAAGAATAGTAAAAAAGAAATAATAATAAATATTATTTCCTTTTTACTAGAAACGAAATGTATTTTGACGACGGTACTGTAAGAATGCTGCAACAAATAAACCGATTAACGTTACAGGAATAATCCCTAATACTATACCAAAAAGAAGAGGTTCAATCATAAAGATAAATAATTAATAAATATTTTAGACAAGGGTTGATACATTAATACTTTTCAAGACGACCTTTTAGTTATTTCATAATATAAATAAATGCTTTTTAACTAATGTTATCGTACTTCTTAGACTAAAGCGTACCTTATTCTTAATTAAGGTTTAATAAAAAAGAAATTTTCCTTAATAACCCTATTTTTAAATTATCTAAACCCTACCGAAGCTTGCCAAAGAAAAGCTAACAATAAGAAAAGAACAGGAATAACAGGTAGAATATCAACAAGTGGACTAAAAATTACATATAATTCTGGCAATTTATTAAGAAATACTACTACCATGTTTTTATTTTACTAATTATATTAATTATATAATATATTATCGAACCATTATATTCAATAAAATAGAGTTATAAAATATTATATATTAGATTTTAATTAAAAAACTATTTTAATTCTGATAATATATATCTAATTAGATTATATTAGATTATATCAAATGAGACCTTATATAAGATTAAAAGTTTTATCACAAATATTTTCTAATTTATTTGTTAATAGAAACAATATAAAATTATAAATGCCTAAATAGTAGATAAATATCTAAGGGTAAAAAAAGAGAGGTGGGAAAGGTAGGGATAATTCATTTTCTTCTTTTAGTTTGTTTTTGATAGAGACTTAATAATTTATTATGTTAATATCTAAAATAATAATTATTTTAGATATTAACATAATAAATTATTAACCGATTACAGAAGGAGCTGAAATAGCAATTGGAAGCATTTCGTTAGAAGCTAAATCTAACGGGAAGTTGTGAGCATTACGTTCATGCATTACTTCCATACCTAAGTCAGCACGGTTGATGATATCAGCCCATGTGTTGATAACACGGCCTTCACTATCAACAACAGATTGATTAAAGTTGAAACCATTTAAGTTAAATGCCATAGTACTAATACCTAAAGACGTTAACCAAATTCCAACTACTGGCCATGCAGCAAGGAAGAAATGTAAAGCTCGTGAGTTGTTAAAACTAGCGTATTGGAAAATTAAACGACCAAAGTAACCATGTGCAGCTACAATGTTGTAAGTTTCTTCTTCTTGTCCAAATTTGTACCCATAGTTTACAGATTCTACTTCACTTGTTTCACGGATTAAACTTGAAGTTACTAATGAACCATGCATAGCACTAAATAAAGAACCACCGAACACACCTGCTACACCTGCCATATGGAATGGGTGCATTAAGATGTTGTGCTCAGCTTGGAATACAATCATAAAGTTGAAAGTACCAGAAATTCCTAATGGCATACCATCAGAAAAACTACCTTGACCAATAGGGTATACTAAAAATACAGCAGAAGCTGCTGCTACTGGAGCAGAGAATGCTACAAAGATCCAAGGACGCATACCTAAACGGTAGCTAAGCTCCCATTCACGTCCCATGTAGCTAGCAACACCTAATAAGAAATGTAGTACGATTAACTGGTAAGGACCACCGTTGTATAACCATTCTTCAACTGAAGCAGCTTCCCAAATAGGATAAAAATGAATACCAATAGCGTTAGAACTAGGAATTACAGCACCACTAATGATATTGTTTCCGTATAATAATGATCCAGCAACAGGTTCACGGATACCATCGATATCTACAGGCGGTGCTGCGATGAAAGCGATGATATAGCAAGAAGCAGCCGTTAATAATGTAGGAATCATTAAACAACCAAACCAACCGATGTATAAACGGTTTTCAGTACTAGTAATCCATGTAGCAAACGTTCCCCAATCTCTTTTTTCTTCGCGTCTTTCTAAAGTTGCAACCATGATTTTTATTTCTATATGATAAATTATATTCTTCCCAGATAGATGAATCTAATTAATGATTTTTATATTACCTGTTATAGATTATTATAGCTATCTACTACAGTAAAATAAAGGTGAAAATCTGATTTAATTTAATTCTATGGTTTTGTAAAGTATAACGTTGGTACTATCATTTTTTAAAAGTGATGGAATTAAATAATCTAATATTGACAATCGAATCAACAATTAATTAATATTATTAAGTAATTGAGAAATTTAATTTAACTTATAGATTTATTTGCTCATTAACCTTTTAATAATTAAAACAAAACAATTACATATTATTTATGTCGCATTCAGTTAGTATTTATGACACTTGTATTGGATGTACACAATGTGTTCGAGCATGTCCTACAGATGTTTTAGAAATGGTACCTTGGGATGGTTGTAAAGCCAAGCAAATAGCTTCAGCTCCAAGAACAGAAGATTGTGTTGGTTGTAAACGTTGTGAAAGCGCATGCCCTACAGATTTTTTAAGTGTTCGAGTTTACTTAGCTGCCGAAACAACTCGTAGTATGGGTCTAGCATATTAATATTATATCTTTAAATAACTTTACGTATGACTAAGATAGAGCTATAGTCTCATCTTAGTCACTTGGGGTTGCTAACTCAATGGTAGAGTAATCGGCTTTTAACCGAAAAGTTCTGGGTTCAAGTCCCAGGTAACCCATTTTAATAATTCTTCATTGTTAAGTCGTTGATGATTCAGCTTTTTGTCGAGAAGGTACTACTATTTTATATTTTTTTCTTTCTTGAGGAGGTGTTTCATCTTTAGGCTTTTCAGATTGTTCTTTTTTTAAGGTTTTCGTTATTGAAACTTTTACTCTATTAAATTCAACATCAACTAAAATATCAACGGCTTCGTTTTCTTGTTGATCCTTTTGAGTACTCTCTTCATCGTGATCATTTTGATAACGTAAGTATTCTAATGAAACTTTATCTTCAACCAATTTAACCAGTGCACGGCGTAATGGTCGTGCACCGTATATTGGATTGAATCCTTCTTCAATTAACAACTCTAGCATCCGAGGAGTTAACGATAAGCTAATATCTTTCTCGGTTTTAACCCTTTCTACTAAATCATTAACCATAATATTCGCTATTTGGGTAATATCAGCTTTTGTTAATTGCTCAAAAACAATAATCTCATCAATACGATTTAAAAACTCAGGTTTAAAAAAGGTTTTTAAACTTTCTCCAACTGTATGACATAGTTGTGCATATTTAGTTAATTTAGTTTCTTCAGTTTCTTCTGCAAAACCCATACCCTGAGATGAAGTTTTATCATTATCCTGAATAGCTTTTGACCCTAGGTTTGATGTCATAATTAAAATTGTATTTTTAAAATCAATTACTCGGCCTTTTGAATCAGTTAATCTTCCATCTTCCAATATTTGAAGTAGTAAATTAAACACATCAGGATGTGCTTTTTCAACTTCATCAAATAAAACAACAGTATAGGGTTTACGACGAACAGCTTCTGTTAATTGACCACCTTCATTATAACCAATATACCCTGGTGGAGACCCAATTAATTTCGCTACAGTATGTCTCTCCATATACTCGGACATATCCAAGCGAACCATAGCATCTTCAGCTCCAAAAAAGAAAGATGCAAGTGTTTTCGTTAATTCTGTTTTACCCACTCCTGTAGGCCCAGAAAAGAAGAAACTCGCTATAGGACGTTTAAGATTCCTCATTCCAACCCTAGCACGACGAATAGCACGGGCAACTGCAGAAACAGCAGCTTTCTGTCCAATAACACGAGTATGAAGAACATTTTCTAACTCAAGTAATCTTGTGTTTTCATCTTTTGTTATTTTAGTTACAGGAACCCCTGTCCATAAAGCAACTATTGAAGCGATATCTTGGGATCCAACCTTTAGCCTTTTTAAAACACCTTTTGGCATTGTTGGTTGGACAGCCTGAATTAAAGCACCCATTTGTGCACGTAAGCTTAATTCATCATCCCGAATTTCAGTTGCCCGCTCAAACCGTTGTTCACGGACAGCTAAATCTTTATCATCTAATATTTTTCTTAACTCTTTTTCTAATATATATACCCCTCGAGGAAGTCGATAGTTTACTAGTCGAACTCGAGCACTAGCTTCATCAATAAGATCAATCGCTTTATCAGGAAGAAATCGGTCTGCAATATATTGAGCACCTAAATTAGCTGCGGCTTCTAAAGCTTCATCAGTTATCTCTAATCTATGATGTTGCTCATAACGTAAACGTAAACCTTTTAATATTGTAATAGTTTCATCAATAGTGGGTTCGTTTACCCAAACAGGTTGGAAACGACGTTCTAAAGCTGGATCTTTTTCAATGTGTTGTCGATATTCATCAATAGTTGTTGCACCTATACATTGCAACTCACCACGTGCTAAGGCCGGTTTTAGTATATTCGCTGCATCAAGAGCACCTTCAGCAGCACCAGCACCTATTAAAGTGTGAACCTCATCGATAACAATAATAATATTTTTTTGCTCCTTTAACTCTTCAACAATCCTCTTTAACCGTTCTTCGAATTCACCTCGATATTTTGTCCCTGCAAGCAGTAATGTAATATCTAAAACAAAAACCCGCATTTCATGCAATTCAGTTGGGACTTCTCTCTGAATAATTCTTTGAGCTAAACCTTCTGCAACAGCAGTTTTACCAACTCCAGGTTCTCCAATAAGAATTGGATTATTTTTACGTCGCCTTGCAAGAATTTGAATTACTCGTTCAATTTCATTTTGTCTCCCCACTACTGGGTCTAACTTAGCTTTTTCAGCCGCCTCTGTTAAATCAGTAGTATATTCTGTTAAGTTATAAGCGATAAAAGGTTCTTTTTCTAAATCGTCAAAAAGAAATAAATCTTTTGTTGGGTTTTGTTCATCATCTGCGCCAACAGTGGCTAAAACTTTTGGCGAACTCGCTTCATTATTAGCATTTAATTCATTTAAAACATAAGCTTTAATGCGTGGAATATTAGCTCCCAAATTTTGTAAAACTTTGCCACAAATTCCATCCAAATCATTAAGTAAAGCTAAAAAAATATGTTCTGTATTTACATAACTATGATTAAGATCTTTAGATTGTCTTATGGCAGCTTCCAAAACCTTTTTTGCCCTTGGAGTAAAGGGTATTTCTAGTGCGACAAAACCAGTACCCTTACCTATTAAACGTTCTACCTCCATTCTGACTTTACGAAGAGTAATTCCATAATCCCTTACAGCATCAGTAGCAATACCGTTACCTTCTCCTAATAACCCTAGAAGTATTTGTTCTGTGCCAACAAAATTATGCCCTAATCGTCTAGATTCTTCTTGAGACATCATTATTACTTGTAATGCATTTTCAGTAAATCGTTCGAACATATACTTTCCTCCTAAATATTAATAATAAACTACTTTCATACCTATAATTTTATAGAAGCAATATATAATAAGATATGTATATATAAATACACATATCTTATTATATAACATTTAAACACTTCTATTTTATATTTGTTATTACTTTTAATTTTTAATTAATAAATACTTTATCTTAATTTTCTAATTATATAGATAAAATATAAATATATATATCAAATTTACTTATTATTAATGTATATTTAGTATATTTAAACTTTACCAATATTATACAATTTTATTATGGCAAAAGCAAAAGATATTAGAATTATAATAACCTTAAAATGTACTGAATGTAATAAGAATAAAAGTGACAAAATTCAAAGTAAAAGAAAACAAATAACATATTCTACTACAAAAAATCGTAGAAATACACCTGAAAGGTTAGAGTTAAAAAAATTCTGTCCAAATTGTAATTCGCATACGTTACAAAAAGAATTAAAATAAAAGAAAGTTTAGATAATATATGGTTATAAATTTAGAAAATATTAAAGATAAAAACATAAAACCAGCATTAAAAAAAAGATTGTTAAAAAATTCTACAGCAAGACCATCAATCAATACTTTTAAAAAAGTGGGAGTAGAAAAAAAGTCTTTGTTTAATAAGGAACTTCTTAAAAATATTCGTAAACAGCCTTACATTTTAGAGAATAAAATTACTCCGCAAACTCAAGAGGAACAAACTAAAAATAGTCTTATAATACCTGTTGTTCGAAAAACACAAGCAATTGGATATAGAAATGTTAAATTATTACGGTCATTTCTAACTGAATATAAGAAAATTAAGTCGCGTAGGTTAACAAAATTAACATTAAAGCAACAACGACAACTTTCCCGAGCAGTTAAACGTGCACGAATGTTAAAATTATTTGATCCTCGTAAGACTTTAAAACCAAAAAAATTTTTGAATTTAGAAAAGAAAATTGAAACAACTAAAATTTTATTAATGTTAAAAGTGTTAAAGTTAAATAAATTCTTAGAAGTAATAAGTGAGGTTAAAGCTTCTAATATTAGTGAAACTCTTAAACTCCTTGAACTTCTTAAACTTTTGCATCGAAAAAATTATTTAGCTGCAAATAAGTTTGATGAAATAAATCTCTAGTTCTTTAAGATCAGATGAAGAAATAAAATTAATTCTTGTTATAATCTATTTTTTAACCAACTTTTTTTAACTTCATTTAGATTTATTAAAGTGTTCCCGAATAATATTATTTTTTTGTTAGCATTGAAAAATATAAAAATTTTTAAATATGAGCCGTTCTCAAAGAAATGATAACTTTATTGACAAAACTTTTACGATTCTAGCTGATATTCTATTAAAAATTTTTCCAGCAAGTAAAGAAGAAAAACAAGCCTTCTTTTATTACAGGGATGGTATGTCTGCACAATCTGAAGGAGAATATGCAGAAGCTTTGGAAAATTATTATGAATCTTTACAGCTTGAAGAAGATCCATATGATCGAAGTTTCATTTTATATAATATTGGTCTGATTTACTCAAATAATGGCGAGTATTTAAAGGCTTTAGAATATTATCATGAAGCTTTAGAACTAAATCAAAATTTACCTCAAGCTTTAAATAATATTGCAGTAATTTATCATTATCAAGGTACTAAGGCATCAGAAAAGCAAAATTTTGATGTTTCAAAATTTCTTTTCAATAAAGCTGCTGAATATTGGAAACAAGCAATTAATTTAGCTCCAAATAATTATATTGAAGCTGAAAATTGGTTACGAACAACAGGAAGACTTACATTATAAAAAAGGATTAAATTAATTTGCTTTTATTCAACTCTTTTAATCTTGACATTGTTTGAAATAAATTAATCTTTTTCTTTGTACAATCTAATTTTAAACAACTTGTATTTATTTCCAAGCTTTTGGAAATAAATACAAGTTGTCGGATTTATAGATATTTTTTTGGTTCTTAATTTAAAAATGAGTGAAAATCTAAACCCTGAACAAAATATTAATATTGGCTATATAACACAAGTGATTGGACCGATAATTGATGCCGTTTTTTCTTCTGGTCAACTTCCAAAAATTTATAATGCTCTAGAAGTAAAAAGCAAAAATGGGACTATTATTTGTGAGGTACAACAATTATTGGGTGATAATCGTGTGCGAGCTATTGCGATGAGTGCTACTGATGGTTTACAGCGTGGTGTTGAAGTTATTGATACGAAATCTCCTATTTTAGTTCCTGTTGGTAAAGCAACTTTAGGACGTATTTTTAATGTTCTAGGTCAGACAGTTGATAATATCGATAGTGATACTGGTAAAGAACGTTTACCTATTCACCGACCAGCACCAGCATTTGTCGATTTAGAAACAAAACCTTCAATTTTTGAAACTGGAATTAAAGTTGTTGATTTACTAGCACCATATCGTCGTGGAGGAAAAATTGGGCTTTTTGGAGGTGCCGGGGTAGGAAAAACAGTATTAATTATGGAATTAATTAATAACATTGCTAAAGCTCATGGTGGAGTTTCAGTTTTTGGGGGGGTAGGTGAAAGAACAAGAGAAGGGAATGATTTATATATGGAAATGAAAGAATCAGGTGTAATTAATGAAAGTAATTTAGGAGAATCTAAAGTAGCTTTAGTTTATGGACAAATGAACGAGCCTCCTGGCGCTCGTATGCGGGTTGGACTTACAGCTTTAACTATGGCTGAATATTTCCGTGATATTAATAGACAGGATGTCTTATTATTTATCGATAATATTTTTAGATTTGTGCAAGCAGGATCTGAAGTATCAGCCTTACTTGGACGTATGCCTTCTGCTGTAGGGTATCAGCCCACTTTAGGTACTGAAATGGGAGCTTTGCAAGAACGAATTACTTCAACAACTCAGGGTTCAATTACTTCTATTCAGGCAGTTTATGTACCGGCAGATGATTTAACAGACCCTGCACCTGCAACAACATTTGCCCATTTAGATGCAACAACAGTATTATCTAGAGGGTTAGCTGCTAAAGGAATTTACCCTGCTGTAGATCCATTAGATTCAACTTCAACGATGTTACAACCGATAATTGTTGGTGATCAGCATTATGATACAGCGCAATTAGTTAAACAAACTTTACAACGTTATAAAGAATTGCAAGATATTATTGCAATTTTAGGTATTGATGAGTTATCAGAAGAAGACCGTTTAGTTGTTGATCGTGCTAGAAAAATTGAAAGATTCTTGTCACAACCTTTTTTTGTTGCAGAAGTGTTTACTGGATCTCCAGGAAAATATGTTGATTTAGAGAATACAATTAAAGGTTTTAATATGATTCTAAATGGTGAACTTGACGATTTACCTGAGCAAGCATTTTATTTAGTTGGAGATATTAATGAAGCAATAGCTAAAGCAAAAACAATTACAAATTAATTTAGGAATTTTAAAATGGCTATAAATATTCGGATTGTAACTCCTACAGGTTTTCTCTGGGAAACTAAAGCTGAAGAGATTTTCTTACCGAGTACAACAGGACCTTTGACAGTACTGCCAGGTCATATAAATATCCTTACTGGATTAGCGCCCGGGCTTCTCCGTGTTAAAGTAGATTCACGTTGGAAACCAATCCTAATTTCTTCTGGAGCTGCTCAAGTAATGACATTAGACTTAACAACTGTACAAGTTGGTATTATGGAAGTCGAAGAAATTAAGCAGGAAAATTTTAAAGAAGCTGAACTTCTCTTAGAAAAAGCAAATGAAACTTTATCTGGAATAAGCCCTACTGATATTAGAGAACGTATTAAAGCACTAGAGGCTAAGAATTTTGCTGAATCTCGTGTTGAAGCCTTTAAATTTTTAACTACATAATTGGAAAATCAAAGCCCGTTGTTTTTACTATGGTTCAAAAAAAAACTAATCAAATAAACTTTAAATTTTATTCTAGCAAGGGATTTTTTTCTCCAATCTTCTCACTAACACAATTATACTCATTTGAACATTTTTCTGAAATACGACAACGTATTACGTATATTTTAATCTTTTTAGTCTTGAATACGTTTCTAATTTTTTCTAAAATAAAACTAGTAGTCAAAACTTTAGAAAAACCTGTTTCGACAATCCAATTCTTTCAGTCTTCTCCTGAAGAATATTTCTTATCCACTTTTATTATTTCGATCTCAATGGGTTTTATTTTATCCATCCCTTTTATATTTGGACAGATTCTTTTTTTTTTTAGGCCCGCTTTAAATTTTAATGAAAAGAAAATTATTAATCTACTTATATTCTGTTCAATAATATTATTTTTTTCAGGTTTAAGTTTTTCTTACTTTATTTTAATTCCTGCTGCCTTAAATTTTTTTATTTTTTATTCTTCAGAAGTTTTAGAACCTTTTTTATCATTTGAAGAATATTACAATTTTGTTGCAAGTTTATTTATTAGTACAGGGTTAGTGTTTCAATTACCTATCGTTCAAATTATTTTTAGTTTTGCAAACATTATTAATCCAACACAAATGTTAAATTTGTGGCGACCAATGATATTACTTTCTACTATTTTAGGAGCAATTTTAACGCCATCAGCAGATCCTATAACACAACTTTTATTATCATTAGCATTATTTCTATTGTATTTTTTAGGTACTACCACATCAATATATTTAACAAAAAGCATTAAGCAAAGCTAATCTATAGCTTTCAAAATTTCTTCTTAAACAGTACTATTACAGTAACTTTATTATTTTATTGATCAAAAAGATTATGAAAATTTGGAATAATAGAATCTTGAAATACTTCCTATTAAACTCTATCTTAGTAATTAGCAGTTTAACAGTTTCTATTACAAATTCAGAAGCATATCCTATCTATGCTCAACAAGCATATACAAATCCACGTGCTGCTAATGGGAGAATTGCATGTGCAAATTGTCATTTAGCAGAAAAACCGATTGAAATAGAAGCCCCAAAAGCTATTTTGCCTAATAGTGTTTTTGAAACAGCAATAAAAATTCCTTATGCTAAAGATGCTAAACAAATTTTAGGTAATGGGCAACTTAGCGGGTTAAATGTAGGAGCGGTAGTTATTTTACCAGAAGGATTTAAGTTAGCACCTAAGAACCTTTTAACAAAAGAATTCCAAGAAAAAAATAAAGGGGTTTATATTTCTCCGTACAGTTCTACACAAGATAATATCTTAGTTGTTGGACCAATTCAAGGTGAAACACATTCGGAAATTGTTTTTCCGATTTTATCACCCGACCCAGAAACTAATAAAAAAGTTAATTTTTTAAAATATCCTATTTATGTTGGAGGAAATCGTGGTCGTGGTCAAATTTATCCAACAGGAGAAAAAAGTAACAATAATATGGTTACAGCTTCAACTGAGGGGCAAGTTTTTGAAATTGAAACAGCGAGTAATGGAGAAACACTAATCTCTATACGAAATTCGGATGGAAAAGAAACAAAACAAAGTATTCCTAAAGGTTTATCATTAGTAGTATCAAAAAAAGATAATATTAAAGTGGATCAACCCTTAACAAAAGACCCAAATGTTGGGGGCTTTGGCCAAATGGATACTGAGATTGTTTTACAAGATCCAGCACGTATTATAGGCTTTAGTTTATTTGCATTCTCCGTTTTGTTTACTCAAATATTTTTTGTTATTAAGAAAAAACAATTTGAAAAAGTTCAAGCGGCAGAATTAAAGTTTTAGTATAAACCTTTATACAATTGGAAGCCTTACTCTAAGAGAAAATTCTTGAATAAAAAAATTGAGAAGAGTTTAGATCTCAATTTTTTTATTCAAGAATTTTTCAACTTCACTTATAGACATAACTTTTCCAATCTCGTAACTAATTCTAAATTTTTTTCTTGTTGCTCTAGAATCCTGAAATAACTTTTGATAACTAGAAAATTGTTCCAAATTATTATATTTATGGAGAATATTCGATTCTGTAGCAATTGATTTTTGTTGTAAATCGGGAATAAATAAAATTTCTCCATTAACTTCTTTTTGTTGTATTTTTTTAATAAAAGAGTTTAATTTTTTCTGCAAAACTTTTGGAGATTTAAATATTTCTTTTTTAAGATCATCTTTATGAAACCAAATATCAAAAAAATCACCTAATCCCATTTCAATAATCTTTGTTGTTGTTGTGTAATTCAACAACAAAGAATTTGAAGCAGCTAAATAAGCATTTTGATCATAATTGTCACTTATATAGGGAGGTTCAATTTTTGTAAAAGATTTTATTAAACGGCGTTTCGCCAGCCAATGCTTTATTTTATCAAATTTTGTTTTTGGTGGGATTGGGTTGTTATATTGTATAACGTTATCTAGAGAATCTAAGTCCCTTGGATTATTTATTTCTCCATCTTCAATGGTCAATAGATACGAGGAGGGTAATAAAAGTATATATTGTTCTTTTTTATTTAAATTTAGAAACTCTTTTCGCGTCATTGCAATCCTTTTTCTGCGGAAAGGTTCTAGTAGCTCTTCAAAAGTTGCCACAAGAAAACTTTCTGCATCTTCTAATTTTTCAAAAGCTGGAAAAATAGGTTTCTCTGTTCCTATCAAATATTTAATAGGGTTACTAAAAAGAATATTATCAATTTCAGCCTCATCATATTCATAATCCTGCTTTGGTATCCCATATTTTTGTATCCAAATGGAATCACGATCTTCCTCCCGCCAAACCTGTGGATCTGGATCAATATTAGGAAGATACTCATTGTTTTCATAATCGGGTAAAGAATAATATTTTGGATCATCACCAAGTAATTTTCCTTTTAGTCCTTTTCTATTTAAAATTTCATCTTCAGTCTCAAACTTAATATTTTTTACTTTAACATCTAACTCACTATCAAAGGCTCCTTGTGTAGTTAAAAGATCATCTATCATATAGAAGCGACGATCACCCGGAAGTTTATTGCTAAAATATAATGACCGATTAGCGTTTATTTCGAATAAACCATCTCGATGTAAATATAATTTACTTACTGCTTTATCTGACAAGTTTTCCAGGTTATTTAGGGGGAGTAAAATTAAATTTTCATCATTCTTATTAGCCTCTCGAACAATTAGGTAAAGTTTAACCTTATTTAATTGTTTGAGAATTCTTTGTTTTCTAGTTTTATAATTTTCATTATTTTTTGCAAATTCAGTAGTTTGCTGACTATAGTCTTTTAAAATATTGTCAAATTCTGGCTCCTTTACAGTAGAAAAAAATTCTTCATTCAAATCTAAATTTTCAATTTGAGTAAATTTATTTTCCTTGTGATTTGCTCGATTGTGAAAATTGATCATATCAGAGGCTAAAACTAAAGGGTTCGGTATGGATTGAAAACGGTAAAATTTTGAAATATCAATAATTTCCATTATGAAAACCTTAAGTTATAATAAATTTTAAAATAAAAATAATAGAAGATATGATTATTTTAATAGAGGAATAAATAATTCGTATTTATTCTTCTATTAAAATAAAGGGAAAATTAAAGCATCTGGATAAAAACGATTTGCTTCAATAATAAATCCGGCAGTAAATGTCATCCATGCTATAAATAAAACAGGAGCAGTTGAAAGATATTTTAAAAAATTTTCCATATTTTAGTAATTATTTATTTTTACCTTGGAGAAACTGTAATTTGAGAACTTGATGCTAAGAAATCCCCACTTTTAAACTCTTGCCAAGCAGAAACAGGCCAAATAAAACCAGAGGACATAATTTTTAAGGCCATAGGAACATCAATTATAATTTCTTTCTCTGTAGGGTTAGAACTACTACTGACTCTATTTATATAAGTACGTCCAACCCATCCAATCCAACCGGTAATATATAAGAATAGAATCCCCGGAAGTATAAATTCAGCTGCATGATCTAAACGTCCATCAGTTATTAAGTGTGGTAAACCATCCTTTCCGCATAATAATTCTGATTTAGAATAACGTTCAAATCTTTTTTTAGTTCTTTCTATCTGTTGGTTTAAAGCTAAACTCGGTGGTGAATCCACTTCATATTTTTTAAGCCTTCCCTCAAGTTTTTTTACACTCAATTCTAAACGTTTATTAAATGCAACAGAATCGCTACATTTAACTAATCCAGCAACATCAGCAAATGCGTTTAAAGGAAAAATTAAAATTCCTAAAAAAATAAGTAAAGATTTTTTAACTTGAAACATTAAATATTTAATGTTAGCTTAATAAGGTGTTTAATAAAAAATAAATTTTTTAAGTTATTCAAGCACTATTTTCATGGCATCTCTAAAATATTTAGATACTAAGAACAGCAAGATTAAATTAAAAATAGAATTATAATTATAATTAAGATTTAGTATACTCTAAAAATTAAGAAATTTAAAGATTAATTGTAAACAATACTCCTTTAGAATAAAGATGTCAACTTTTTAATTACCGTAAATCTGTATAATGTTGTGAACCTAATTTTTCTAAATTTTGATTACGACGTAGGGGACGCGTAACCAATTCTAAAACTTCAATTGCATTTGTAAAACCGTGTATCTGGGCAAAAGTAAATTCTACAGACCATTTTGTATTAATTCCTCTTGCTTCCAATGGATTTGCATGTGCCATCCCAGTAATGACTAAATCAGGTCTTATTTCTCTAATACGATCGACTTGATTATAATTGTCTGGCTTTTCTATAATAATAGGGATAGGAATTTTTTTCTCTTTACATGTTTGTTGTAAGAGTTGTAATTCTGCTCCTTGATATCGCTTATCCATATAAGGGATACCAATTTCAAAGACAACCATACCTGCCTTTATTAAAAAACGGGCTAGAGAAATTTCTAATAAATTATCTCCCATGAAAAAAACACTTTTATTTTCAATAAGGTTAATATAATCTTGCAAATTTTTCCATATTTCATTTTCCCGCTCATCTAATCCTTGCGGTTCAATGTTTAAAACTTTACATATTTTCTCAATCCAAGCCCTTGTACCATCAGGACCAATAGGAAAAGGTGCTCCAATTAACTTACATTTTTTTCTTCTCATCAATGTTGTAGCAGTCCGACTTAAGTAAGGGTTTACGCCACATACAAAGTTACCTTCATTGATTATTGGTAATTCGCTATAACGTTTTGAAGGTAACCAACCTGATACAGAAACTCCTTGTTTATTTAATTCAAAAACAAGTTGGTTTACCACTGAGTCAGGAATTGATCCAAAGAGAATTAGAGGAGGGTGATCTGAACTTAAACTTTGATTAAAAACTTTTGCCCCTACATCATCTTTCGCCGTAATTGCTATTTGGTTTGAACGTTGGGCAAGAGCAGCTAACACTGTATCTTCTCCTTGTGTAAAAGCATAATCAAGACCATTTGCTCTAGCAACTACAATAGGTAATTTTATTTCTGCTTCTAATTTTGGGGCAATCCCTTCTAAATCCATTTTTATAATTTCAGTTGTGCATGTCCCAATCCAAAAAATGACACTAGGGTTTCGATCCCGCTTAATTTGTAAGCATAACCGTTTGAGTTCTTCAAAATCACTTAATTGGGCAGATATATCTCCTTCTTCTAGTTCAGCCATTGCATATCTAGGTTCAGCAAATATCATGACTCCTAGTGCATTTTGTAAAAAATATCCACAAGTTTTTGTACCTATAACGAGAAAAAAACTGTCCTGTATTTTCTGATATAACCAAGCAACACAACTAATAGGGCAAAAAGTATGATAATTTCCTGTTTCACAATTGAAATTTAACTTTTCTTCCATTTCTTCCTTCACTGCACTTTTAATATTGTCCATATAGATCCTTTTCATAAAAAGCCTTATAGTTCTTAAAACGAACCATAAGTTTAAAGAAATATTTTAATATTATATGAAAATACACTTTATTACTCGATTAATAACTCTTTTGTTTCCACTGGATTTAAATAAAAATCTGATAAAAGACTAAACAATTCTCTATCTGCTGCCTCTTTTGGAACAACACCCTCAGGGTTAGCTATAAGTTGATCTGCAATATTTAAATAGTATTCGCAAATATAGTGTAAAGCTTGATCAGCTTCTGCCATTTCAAACAGAGTTTTACCTTTTACACGAGAAACACGAATATCTTCGATTAAAGGTAAAACCTCTAATACAGGCATAGGAACTGCATCAATATATTTATCAATTAAATCGCGTGTTGCTGTTCGATTACCTATAAGTCCAGCTAATCTTAAAGAATGCGTTCGGGCTTTTTCTCGTACAGAAGCGGAAATTCTATTAGCAGCGAACAAAGCATCAAACCCATTATCGGTAACAATTAAACAATAATCTGCATAATTTAACGGGGCTGCAAAGCCACCACAAACAACGTCCCCTAAAACATCAAATAAAATGACATCGTATTCATCAAAGGCGTTTAATTCCTTCAATAATTTTACAGTTTCACCAACGACATAACCACCACAACCAGCTCCGGCAGGTGGGCCACCTGCTTCTACACAATCAACGCCACCATAACCCTGATAAATAACATCATCAGGCCATATATCCTCATAGTGATAATCCTTTTTTTGTAAGGTGTCAATAATTGTTGGGATCAAGAAGCCTGTTAGTGTAAATGTACTATCATGTTTTGGATCACATCCGATTTGTAAAACACGCTTTCCTCTTTTTGATAAGGCGACAGAAATATTACAACTTGTTGTTGATTTTCCAATTCCTCCCTTCCCATAAACTGCTAATTTCATTTAAAACCCCATCAAAGATATGATATATATAACTAATAAAAACTAGTTGCTCTTATACGAATATTATTCTTAATACTTACAAGCTTGTCGAAAGTTTATTTTGATTTACTATTATGATAATAGTATAGTTTATATTCTAAATTTGATATACTTGTAATATACTTATGTATAGTTTAATCAAAAACTTTTAAAAAACGAAGTAAATCAAGAATAATTAATCAATAATAACTTTAAGGAGGCTTATTTATGATCATGGATGACTACTTCACTGGTTTTAAAAATATTTTATTTTTTTGCTTATTTAGTTCTACTATTTTTTACTGGTTTAGCCTAAAATTCCAAATATTAAAAAAATTGCATGATTTTGCTAGAATAAATTCTATTTTTGCTACTTTTTTACTTTTCTTTTTCCTCTTAAATCGATGGGTTACATATGGTTATTTTCCAATAAGCAATTTATATGAATCCTTGTTATTTTTATCTTGCCTTCTCTTAATTATCCATCAAATTTTAGAATATCAAACTCAAAGTAGAATTTTTGGAGCTTTACTATTACCAAGTATTTTATTTATAACAAGTTTTGCAGATTTAACACTACCCTTAGAAATGCAAAAAGCGACAGCTTTAGTCCCCTCATTGCAATCTAATTGGTTGATGATGCATGTAAGTTTAATGCTATTAAGTTACGCTATCTTACTTTTAGGATCTCTCTTTTCTATTATTTTTCTAGTTCTTTTTTTACCTTCAGAAAGAAAAAATGAAATTAATGATAAATTAAAAATAAAAACAATAACAAAAAAATCTATATTTGCATTTTATAATATTAAAGCTTTTGAACCCTATATCCCTTCAACAGAATTTTTATTCATCTTAGATAATTGGAGTTATAAGATGATCAGCTTAGGTTTTCCTTTATTGACAATTGGTATTATTGCCGGAGCAGTTTGGGCAAATGAAGCTTGGGGTTCATATTGGAGCTGGGATCCTAAAGAAACATGGGCATTAATTACTTGGCTTGTGTTTGCCGCTTATTTACATATTCGTTTAATAAAAGGTTGGTCTGGTAAAGGCCCTGCAATTTTAGCTAGTTTAGGTTTTTTCTTTATTTGGGTCTGTTATTTAGGGGTTAATTTTTTAGGTCAGGGATTACATAGCTATGGTTGGCTATCAACAACGACATAGTAAATTTATTTGTTATAAAAGCGAAATTTCTAATATTTATTATCTGATTGAGTTGGTTTGCTCCTTAAGGAGCAAACCAACTCAATCAGATAATATTATTAATAACGATCTCCTGCAGGGCGAGCTTGAACAGCATAACTAGAAATTGTATATTGGATATTACGTCCATGGATTTCATTACGCTCTAAATAGAAACCAGGTTCTTCTGTTGGTCTTTGCACAATGAAAGATAAAACACAACTTTCTGTACCTCTATTAGCATCAAAAGCATTAACTTTAATATAACCTTCAGGGTTTACACGACGACATTGGTTAAGCTCATATAAAAGTGCAGCAGGATCTTTAATATCGAATAAAGGAAGACCCCATAATTCCCAATAAGAATTACGTGGGTGTGGATCATCCGTCCATTCTACACTAACAGCCCACTCTTTTGTAATCGCATATTCTACTTGCTTTTTAATTTGTTCGTCGGTTAAGTCTGGCAGAAAAGAAAAACATCCTTGTGTAAGTCTCATTATTCAAATACTCCTTAAAGTAAAAAGATATAGATAGATATTTATAAACTATTGCAACGCTTAAAATGTAAATTTTTTCAATGTTAGAAATCAAAAGTATTAGTTAAAAGTAAAGAGGATTGTCTTTCTTTGATTATAATATATTTGATTACTAGTAACTTTGATTTAAAAAGTAATTGAGATTAAAAATGATAGAGGTGATATTAAATTTTAATATTGATCTTAATTACCTGTTGTTGGAACCTCAACGAAGTCAGGTGTATCTGTTGAAGTATATTCAAATGTAATATCTTTCCATAAATCTAAAGCTGCTTTTAGTGGACCACATGTTGTTGCAGCATTACGTAAAATTTCTGGACCTTCTTCTACATAATCGCGACCTTCATTTCGAGCTAAAACTATAGCTTCTAAGGCAACACGGTTTGCTGTTGCACCAGATTGGATACCATCTGGGTGACCAATAGTACCACCACCAAACTGTAATACTACATCATCACCTAAATAGTAAAGAAGTTGATGCATCTGTCCACAATGAATTCCTCCAGATGCTACTGGAACACATTTTCTTAAAGATGCCCAATCCATATCAAAGAATAGCCCTTCAGCTAAGTTAACTTTTAATTCTGTTAAAAGTAAAGTGTTATAGAAACCTCTTACCATTAAAGGATCACCTTCTAATTTACCTACAACAGTACCAGCATGGATATGATCCACCCCTGACATACGCATCCATTTACAAATTACACGGAAATTAATACCATGATTTTTTTGGCGAGCATATGTAGAATTTCCGGCACGATGTAAATGTAAAATCATTTGAGCTTTTCGTGCCCAAATAGCCATCGTTTGAATTGCAGTATAACCGATAACTAAATCGACCATAACAATAACTGTACCTAATGAATCTGCATATTCTGCACGTTCATACATTTGTTCTATTGTAGCAGAAGTTATGTTAAGGTACGAACCTTTGATTTCTCCTGTTGCAGCAGCAGCACGGTTAACACCTTCCATACAGTATAGGAAACGTTCTTTCCAACGCATAAAAGGTTGTGAATTAATATTTTCATCATCCTTCAGGAAGTCAAGTCCACCACGTAACCCTTCATAAACAACACGCCCATAGTTTTTCCCAGAAAGACCTAATTTAGGTTTTACTGTTGCTCCTAATAACGGACGACCAAATTTATCTAATCTTTCTCTTTCCACGACCACACCAGTAGCAGGACCTTGGAACGTTTTTAAATAAGCATAAGGAATTCTCATATCTTCTAAACGTAATGCTTTAACGGCTTTGAAACCAAATACATTACCAATAATTGAAGCTGTTAAATTCGCTAAAGAACCTTCTTCAAATAAATCACATTCATATGCAATATATGCAAAGAACTGATCAGTTGTACCAGGTACAGGATCTACTCGATAGGCTTTTGCTCGATAGATGTCACAGGCTGTTAATAAATCAGTCCAAACAACAGTCCACGTAGCAGTTGAAGATTCTCCAGCTACTGCGGCAGCAGCCTCTACCGGATCAACGCGGGGCTGAGGTGTGATTCGGAATAGAGCTAGAATATCAGTATCTTTTACGTTATAATCAGCATCCCAGTATCCCATTTTAGCATAAGGAATCACACCTGATTCGTAACGTTCGCTCTTAATCCTAGTTCTTTCCTGCACATTCTCAGGCATTGATGTTTTTTCACTCTATGAGTGAAGAACTCTTAGCCTTAGTAATTTTTAATATGAGAGTTAATAGATATTTATTAATCGTTGATTTAAATTTTTGGAGTAATAACTATACACTATTATCTATACCTAGAATTGAACCCTTGATATATAATAAAATTTATCTTTAAATATTAGGCGATATGGCCAAGTGGTAAGGCTGTGGATTGCAAATCCTCTATCCCCAGTTCAAATCTGGGTGTCGCCTAAAGACTTATTTATTCTGTATCCATTTAAAAATTGAATTTAGAAAAGATTATAGTAGACTTGTAGTAACTATAATTAACTACATTTAGGGGGCGTGGCGGAATGGTAGACGCAACGGACTTAAAATTTGAGCACTCAAGGAACTTAAGAGATTAAGAAGATCGTAAGTTCTCAAATTCAAGGAAGTCTAAATAATGTATACTTATTGTATACAAAATAGGATAATCTTGAGCCAACTTTTTATTAAGTATAATTGATTTAATACTTTTATTTACACAAAACAGTATAAATAAAAGTATTTTAGAAACCTAAAAATAAAAAAAAAGGTGCAGAGACTCAACGGGAACTACCTTAAAAGGTAAAGAAAGAGTCCAATCTCTATGAGAAGAAAATCCGTTGATTATTGTTATCGTGAGGGTTCAAGTCCCTCCGCCCCCAAAATTTTAACTGGCTTATTAAAATATGTGTATTTGTTTAAATTGTTTTCGTATTTCTAACTGCGTTCTGTATGAAATTATGGGTCAAAAACATAAAGAGGTTAATTCTTCTATATCAACTTCATTTTATCCACAATCTCCAGTAATTCAAACACTTTTATCATATTCAAACAAAAATAAGGTTCTAATTGAGTGGGATATCAATGAGTGTTTATCATATCAAGAGAAGCCAGGCAGTTGGGTATTCATAAAATTATATAAAGGCATAGCATCTGACTACTTATTCTATGATTTATTCTTTGATACTAATTATTAATTTGATTCAAGAGAATTTATTTTGTTCTGGATAGAAAATAAATAAATAAAACTACTTATGATAGAAGATAACTTATATTTCTTTTCCATTCTTAATAAAAAAGTATAATTAATATCAATTAATTAATTGTAGTAATTATTAAAAATATCGGATTGGTTACCTCTTCTTTATAATAGCTTATTCTCGTCAGGGCCTGCAAGTACCGTATTTAAATGAAAACTAGATTCTTGCGTTAATGCAATTTTACCTGTTCTTATTGATTCTAAAACCTCAAAATTTCTTAAAATTATTTCAATTGTTTGAATTTTTAACGAATCCCCAATAATTTCTAAACTAATCGTTGTAGGTGTTATATCAATTGTATTAAATTTATGGATCGTTGCTAATTTTAGAATTTCTTGCCGTTCTTCATTTGTTACTTGTAATTTTATTAATATTAATTCTCTTTCTAATGCAGGCAGGTATGAAATATCTGTGACATCAATAATATTTATTAATTTTTTGAGTTGCTTTAATAATTGTAGTGTTGATTGATCAGAACCTTGTTGTTCATCTTTAAGGCAAATAATTAATCTTCTATAATTCCTATTTTCACAATTTCCAATAGTTATTGTTTGAAGATCAAATCTTCTTCTTGTGATTAAACTTATAATTCGTAATAAAACACCCGGATCATTTTCTATTAAAATAGAGAGAGTTCTTGTTCTACCATTTTTCATAATTCCAATAATTTTTACAAATTTTTATCTAAAAATTAAAAAAAGAAAAAATAAAGTTGTTATTTTACTATTGCTATTAAAGAAGAAAATGCTTTGGGATCTAAAATTGCTAATTGTGATAACATTTTTCTATTTAATAATATACTAGCTTGTTTTAACTTAAAAATAAATTGACTATAGCATAAATCATATTTCTTTACAGCCGCATTTATACGTATTATCCATAGTTGTCTGAACACTCGTTTCTTTGTTTTTCGACCGACATATTCATACCTTAAACTCTTAAGAACTTGCTGATTTGCGATTCGAAAAGAATTGGAATGGGCTCCAAAAAATCCTTTCGCACGCTTTAAAATTTTATTGCGACGCTTTCTTGCAATATTACCTCGTTTTACTCTAACCATAATTATTATTGTATAAAGAAAGTTTTAAAAAATTAACAAGCTAACATTCTTTTCACAGCTCTTCTATCACCTTTACTGACAAGAATTGAATTTGATAAGTTTCGTTTTCTTTTTGTTGACTTTTTTTCTAACAAGTGACTTTTATACGCTTTTTTACGAATGAATTGTTTTCCTGTTATAGGTTTATAACGCTTTTTTGCTGCTTTTTTTGTTTTAAGTTTTGGCATAATAAAAAATTTAAGAATCAATAATCAAGTTTTTTTCTTTAAAGAAGATTTCTACGATTTTAATTAATCTTTACTTATTTTCATTTTAAATGTTCTGTTTGATTAAAATGAGATAAATAGAGGTATTATATATCTATTTATTTTTGACTATAGAGTAAATTCAATCATATTGTCAACCTTTTTTAGTTTAAATTAATATTCTATTTTCTTTTAATTCTATTGTTTTGTATCTTCTCCTTAAAATAAGTTTTATTACTTAAAATATTATGAAAAAGCCATAAACTGTTATGAAACAACTAAGAAAAACTAATAAACAATTTTCAAAAAATTATAAAACATTAATTGATTCTGTGGAAAAATTATATTGTAAAAATGATATTAAAATGGTTCTTGTGGGGGATACAGTTAAAATAGGAATTTCTATTAAAGAGGGCAATAAAGACCGAATACAGTATTATCAAGGCATTGTTATTAGTAAGAAGAATACTGGTATCAATTTAAAAATTGTTGTGCGAAAAACCTTCCAAGGCATTGGTGTTGAACGACAGTTCCTACTTCATTCTCCAAAATTTCAATCTGTTCAAGTATTGAAGTCAGCTCGTATCCGTAGATCTAAATTATATTATTTACGCAATATTTCTGGAAAAGCTAGTAGGTTAAAACAGAAATTTATTAATCAAAAATAACTTGCATCCAGCTGGGTTTGAACCAGCGTTGTTCTTAAAAGAAGACGGATTATGAGTCCGTTGCCTTCAACCACTCGGCCATAGATGCTTTAATTTAATAAAGGAGCTGGTGGGAATTGAACCCACGTCCATTTATGAAAAAATCTAAATATCTTAGAGTTTCACAGATTTAGTTAAAAAGATCTTCTAAATAGAATATCCCTTCAACCTATATTTTTTATCTCGTTATATACAGAGAAATGTAAGCATTGCTGTAACTAAATTTTTTTTAATTTTTAGTAAAATAATATGTTAGACTATTTAATCAGATATTATATATAGGATTAAATTCAAAATTCTAGAATTTTATGCAAAAATAGCGTTTTGTTTGTAATTAATAATATTGTTTGCAATTATTTGTTAAGTTTAATATGATTATCTGCTTTTTATTATTAAATCATAAATGTCGAAACCACTGCAGCCCCTTCAGTATCTCTAAAAGTGCCTTATGTATGGAACATAGGTAGAGAAAATTTTTACTTATTAACGAGAATTATATATTAAAAAAAGACTGTCTTGTCAAAGTTATCATTTATTCTATTCTAAAAAGATTAATTCCCCTTATCTTTTTAGAACAAATAAAGTAGAGAATAGCGCTAGTAAAGGCTTTTAAATTATCCTGATGATCGTCTAACAGTAAAAAAAATTCCGAATAAAAAATATAGAGTTGTTAGAACAAAAATAAATTTATCTAAAGATCGCTCAGCTTTGCTTGAGCTCTCAAAAAAAGGAAATGGATTTAAATTTTCTTGTAAACTTTGTTCATTTGGACTTCTAAGAATAATAATTAAAATTAGAAAAATATTAGTTATTATTGATAATACATTTATCATGGTTACAGAGTTTGTATTCATCACTTAAAACTTCTCTTTGTTTATTTGATTACCTATTGATTAAAATAATTTTTTAATTATTCTTAAGGTTGAGACCTTTAATCTTTATTGAGTTAACCTTGGACTTTTAATAATAAAAATCCTAAAGATAAACCAATAATTACCATACTAAAGCATAATGCACTTACAAGGAGTATTTCTCCAATCATAATTCTAATAATAAGTAGTAATTAATTAAATTAAAATCCATTTCGACCCCAGACAACTAATGAAAGTGAAAAAGTAAATATCATCATAATAGTTGCCCATCCAAAACTAATAAGATCCATAATTGGTCTTTAAACAGAAAAAAAACAAATAATCAATATAATTTTTATATTATAATAATATATAGTATACTTCAAATTATATATAATCTGTCTAGGGTATAAGCAATACATGTTAAATTTTTTTATTCTATTAGTTATTTAATAATATTACTTCCTTTATTCTCTTATTAAAACTTCGATTGCAAGAACACACAAAAAAGTTTAAGAAATAAATCAATTTTTATGAAATTCTGAACAGGCTTTGAAATTTTCTAAATAGACCTTTTCATAAAGATTCTATTTTAAAAGTACCAAAAATTTTATAAATTTTAACAAAACTAAAAAATATATTTATATGGTTTATACATCTAAAAACAATAAAGATTTATCCGTTGGGTTTAAAAAACCCCCAACGAATACAATAGAAACAAAGACACCAGCAGCAGAATCCTTATTAACTCCCCGATTCTATACAACAGACTTTGAAGAAATGGGGAATCTAAATATCACTTCGAATACATTAGAGATTGAAGCAATTATCGAAGAGTTTCGTAATGATTACAATCAACATCATTTTGTTCGAGATCAGGAATTTGTTGAATCTTGGAATCATTTAGATGAATCTGTAAAAATCTTAATGATAGAATTTTTAGAGCGTTCTTGTACAGCAGAATTTTCTGGATTCTTATTGTATAAAGAATTATCTAGAAATTTAAAGCTAACAAATCCCCTTCTTTCAGAAGGGTTTGCCTTTATGTCTCGTGATGAGGCAAGGCATGCAGGATTTTTAAATAAATCTATGAGTGATTTTAATGTTACATTAGATTTAGGGTTTTTAACGAAAAGTCGTAAGTATACATTTTTTGCTCCAAAGTTTATTTTTTACGCAACCTATTTATCCGAAAAAATTGGTTATTGGCGTTATATTACGATTTATAGACATTTAGAAAAACACCCAGAGTACCGTATTTATCCAATTTTTAGGTTTTTTGAAAGTTGGTGTCAAGATGAAAATCGGCATGGTGACTTTTTTGCAGCTATATTAAAATCGCAACCAGAATTATTAACAACTTATATAGCAAAGCTATGGTGTAGATTCTTTTTATTAGTTGTATTTGCTACTATGTATTTAAATGATCTCCAAAGAGCAAGTTTTTATGCAAATCTTGGATTAGATGCAAAAAAATTTGATAAGCATGTTATTAAAAAAACAAATTCAAATTCTGCACGCTTGTTTCCAGTTATTTTAAATGTGGAAAACCCTAAATTTTTTAAATATTTAGATAAATGTGCAGAAGCAAATTTATCCGCCTTAACAATTGAAGAGAAAAAACAAGAAAATAATCATCCATTCCATATAATTTTGTTTACTGCAAAACAAATTTGGTATTACCTATTAATTTGCATAAATTTAACCCGTTTATTCTTATTAAAGCCTATTGATTCAGAAAAAGATTGGGGAACAATTTATTAATATTAACGAAGAAAATCTATATAAAAGTAATTGTAGGTATTTATTTCTTTTATTTAAAATTTAACAAAATAAAATAATATGATTCAAGTAGGCCAATTAGCTCCCGATTTTGAGGCTTTAGCAGCTTTTGAAGAAGATATTTTTAAAGTTCGATTATCAGATTATCGTAAAAAAAAATATGTTATTTTATTTTTTTATCCATTAGATTTTACTTTTGTTTGCCCGACAGAGATAACTTCATTTGATGACTATTTTGATACCTTTTCTGATTTAGATACAGAGATCTTGGGAATATCTGTTGATAGTGAATTTTCACATTTAACGTGGCTTGATACAGAAAGGGAATATGGTGGGATTGGTTTATTAAATTATCCATTGGTTTCAGATTTAACAAAAGAAATAAGTAAGTCTTATAATGTCTTATTAGATTCCGGGGTTGCTTTAAGGGGTTTATTTATTATTGATAAAGATGGGATTATCCAATATTCTACTATCACTAATTTATCAGTAGGACGAAGTGTAGAAGAAACCTTACGTATTCTTCAAGCAATTCAATATGTAAATAATAACCCTGATGAGTCTTGTCCAGCAGATTGGGTACCTGGAGAAAAAACCATACAAAATGAATTTTAAAATGATCAAAGCTTGATTCTTTATTTAGTTCGACTTTAATCGTTTCGAAACTTGTTAATTTTTGAAGAGTATTTTTATTTTTTTAGGAATATGGCGCATAAAAAAGGCGCAGGGAGTACTAAAAATGGTCGTGATTCAAATTCTAAACGTCTTGGTGTAAAATGTTTTCATGGACAAAAAGTTCAGGCTGGAAATATTTTAATCCGACAACGGGGTTTACATTTTAAACCAGGTCTCCATGTTGGGGTAGGGAAAGATTACACACTATATGCATTAAAGCAAGGTATGACAGTTTATTCATTGAAGAAGAAAGAAACAGTTGTTTCAATTATTACTTAATCTCACTAAATTAGAATTAAACCTTTTATAGCCTTTTTTAGTTTTTGACTTTAAAAAACTTTTTTTGGAATATTAATTTCTAGAATAAAATGTTTATAGTAATATAAACATTTATTAAGAAAATAGACCTTATTTGAAAAATAAAAATTCAAAAGAAAAACTTATGACATCTTCACTTACAAATTTTTTACTTAGTTTAATTGCGGGTGGTATAATTGTTGTTGGTCCAATCACCTTAGCATTGCTTTTTGTTAGTAAAAAAGACGCTATTATTCGTGTACCACAAGGAAAAAGTGGTTCGCAAAAATAGCTTTATTTTAATTTATCTATAAATAGTTTATTACTTTGGTCAATATTATTTTTGGGACGAATATAATTTTAGGGTTGTTAATAATCATCGGGGTATTACTTTTATATTTCTTAAGAAATATTAGACCAGAAGTGGCTCGTGATGAAGATATATTTTTCACAACTCTTGGTTTACTTTATGGGACTATTTTAATTATACATGGTTGGAGACTTGACCCAATATTGTTATTTAGTCAGAGTCTTGTTGTTACGATATCCCTTGCCGCAGGTTGGGAAAATATTCGTCTTAGAGGTTTAATCGCCGATTTACTTGTTGATAAGTTAAAAAATGAACTCGAAGTTGATTAATATACTAGGGAATAAGTAAGGGATTTTTTTAAACAATTTTGTTTTTTTGTTTCATTAATAAAATAATTTAAATATTTTTTTAATATCACTTATGTCTTTAAAAAAAACGTCTTTACTATTGATAATGTTTTGTTTATTTAGTAGTTTCATTTCGGTTCCTAATACTTTTGGTATTGAATTAGATGAAGCAACACGAACAATAAAAGTTAATAAAGAAGGGAAAACAACAGTTTTAACAGCAGAACAATTAAAAAGAGGAAAACGATTGTTTAATTCTAGTTGCGGGCAATGTCATGTTGGTGGGGTAACAAAAACTAATCCAAATTTAGGTCTAGATCCTGAAGCTTTAAGTTTAGCAACCCCAGCAAGAAATAATATTGATGGCTTAGTAGATTATATGAAAGCACCTACTACCTATGATGGTTTAGAATCAATAGCAGAAATTCACCCAAGTATTAAAAGTGCAAATATTTTTTCTCGAATGAGATCGTTAGATGATGATGATTTATTTGACATTGCTGGTCATATATTAATCCAACCAAAAATTGTGTCCGAAAAATGGGGAGGAGGAAAAATTTATTATTAATTATCTAGCTAAAGATAATATATAATTTTAATGCTAATAAAGAATTATAGATTTTTATTTTAATTAAGTAAAATTTACTTCGTTCAAGAGAAAATAAATGCGAAATCTTTTTATGAGTCTAGCCATTGTTTGTTTAACAATGTTTAATCTTAGTTCTACTGTTTATGCTGTCGATATTAAAAATGGCGAAAATATTTTTACAGCTAATTGTTCGGCTTGTCATGCGGGTGGAGAGAATGTTATTATGATTGATAAAACTTTAAAAAAAGATGCATTGGAAGAGAATGAGATGGATAATGTAGGTGCAATCACTTATCAAGTGACAAACGGTAAAAATGCAATGCCAGCTTTTGGTGGTCGTTTATCTGATACTGATATTGAAGATGTTGCTGAATTTGTCTTATCTCAATCAAAAAAAAATTGGAATTAATTTGAATGGAGGAATAAAATAATAGTACTTAATTCTATTAAATACTATTATTTTATTCCTTTATATTAAGTTAAATTATTTTTAATAATAAATCTAACTTAAGTTTTAAAAATTTTTTATTTACTATGTTATTATGTGTAAAAAAATTTTGTATCAAGACCATGCTCGACAAGCTCTGGAAAAAGGGATGCAAATATTAGTAGAAGCTGTTTCGGTAACTTTAGGACCTAAAGGTAGAAATGTTGTTTTAGATAAAAAATATGGTTCTCCCCAAATAATAAATGATGGTGTAAGTATCGCAAAAGAAATTGAGTTATCTGATAATATCTTTAACACTGGGGTTTCTTTAATAAGACAAGCTGCATCTAAAACAAATGATGTTGCTGGAGATGGAACCACAACTGCAACAGTGTTAGCTTATGCTATTGTAAAAAAAGGGATGAAAAATGTTGCTGCAGGTTCAAACCCTATTTCATTGAAAGTAGGTTTAGAAAAAGGAACTAAATACTTAATAAACCAAATTTTAGAATATTCTCGACCTATTGAAGATAATAAATCAATAATGCAAGTGGCCACAATTTCTTCTGGAAATGATAAAGAAATTGGAAAAATGATTGCAGAAGCGTTAAATATTGTTGGTCGAGATGGGATTATTTCGCTAGAAGAAAGTAATAATACTTTTACAGAATTAAATATAACAGAAGGTATGAGACTTGATAAGGGTTTTATTTCACCTTATTTTATTACAGACCCTGAAAAAGCGGAAGTTCAATATGAAAAACCCTTTATACTTATCACAAATAAAAGATTAACACTTGTCCAACAAGATTTAATCCCTGTATTAGAAAAAGTAGCCATTACAAAACGACCTTTATTAATAATCGCTGAAGATATTGAAAAAGAAGCACTATCTACACTTGTTTTAAATAAACTTCGAGGTATTATACCTGTTGTTGCTATTCGAGCACCAGGTTTCGGGGATTTTCGTCAGGCACTTTTAGAAGATATAGCTATATTGACTCGTGGAACATTAATTACTGAAGATCTTGGATTAAAATTAGAAAATATTGAATTAACATTATTAGGAGAAGCTTCTAAAATCATTGTTGCAAAAGACTCTACTGTAATAATTACAAATGATAATACTGAAAATATCAGAAATCGTTGTGAACAATTAAAAAAACAAATCATCATTAGTGAATCTTCTTATGATACAGAGAAGTTAAAAGATAGGGTTGCAAAACTATCTGGCGGGATTGCTATTATCAAAGTTGGGGCTGTTACAGAAACAGAAATGAAGGATAAAAAATTAAGGTTAGAGGATGCTATAAATGCTACTCGTGCTGCTGTAGAAGAAGGTATTATTCCTGGAGGGGGAGCAACGTTAACACATTTTTCGACACAATTAAAATTATGGGCAAAGCAAAATTTAAAAGAGGATCAGTTAATTGGAGCCTATATTCTTGCTGAAGCTATAATAGAACCTTTAAAAAAAATTGCAGAAAACACAGGCAAAAATGGTAGTGTTATTGTTGAAATGCTAGGGGATCAAAATTTTGAGTTTGGTTATAATGCTGAAATTAATGAGTTTGGAAATATGTTTGACTATGGTATTGTGGATCCTGCTAAAGTAACAAGGTCAGCATTACAAAATGCTGTTTCTATTGCCAGTATGATCTTAACAACTGAATGTATTGTTGTGACCGAAAATAAAGTAGAATAAAATTATATTTCGGGGCTGACGGGACTCGAACCCGCAGCTTTCACCGTGACAGGGTGATACTCTAACCAAATTGAGCTACAACCCCAGTTAAACTTAATACAAGTTTATTCCATTCTAGTAGCGAATAGCAATATTTAAAGTTGAGATAAAAATATTCCTATTAGTATAATATCCTTATTAGCGGGGAAAAAATAGGAATTCAAACAATAAAACTTGACATCTTAATCTTAATGCGTATATATATATAGGAATTCAGGATCCTACAATTAAATATTGATATTACTAAAAGGCTCTGTAGCTCAGTGGTTAGAGTAGAGGACTCATAAGCCTCCGGTCGCAGGTTCAAATCCAGCCAGAGTCATTTTTATTGGTGAGATGGCTGAGTGGACTAAAGCGGTAGATTGCTAATCTATTGTACAAATTTTTTTGTACCGAGGGTTCGAATCCCTCTCTTTCCTTCTTTAATTAAAAATTGTTATTTAATTAAAGGTTTCTGTACTAGCTGGTAGTAGAACTTAGCTAGTACTTGTTAAAGTAAAAATCACCAATACGAATTTTAATGATTTAAAATAAGTCAAGTATTAAGTTCTACTTATCAAAAGAAAGAGTTAACCTTTAGTTTTAAATCAAAAAGAATAAAAAGTCTTTCCCTTTTTATACCTCATTATTTGAATTTTGTTAATTTTTTTAATTAAAAATAATAATTTATCCTTCTTATGAATAATGAAGAAAGTTATCTTAAAATTTTTGGAATTGATTTAGGAACAACTAATTCTGTGATGGCAATAGTAGAAGTAGGTCAACCTGTAGTAGTGAGTAATGCAGAAGGCTTTCGAACAACTCCATCTGTTGTTGCTTATACCAAAAATAAAGATGCATTAGTAGGCCAGGTAGCTAAGCGTCAATCTGTTTTAAATCCAGAGAATACTTTTTCTTCAATAAAAAGATTTATGGGGGCAAAGTATAGTGAATTAAGTTTAGAAGCTAAAGAAGTTTCATATAAAGTCACGGGTGATGATCGAGATAATATTAAAGTCGTTTGCTCAAATTTAGACCGATTATTTAGCCCTGAAGAAATTTCTTCACAAATCCTAAGAAAATTAACAAATGATGTTAGTCTCTACATGGGTCAACAAATAAACCAAGCAGTTATAACAGTTCCTGCTTATTTTAATGATGCACAAAGGCAAGCGACACGAGATGCTGGTCGAATTGCTGGTTTAGAAGTAAAGAGAATTATTAATGAACCAACTGCAGCTTCATTAGCATATGGTCTTGAGAAAAAAGACGATGAGGTTGTTCTTATTTTTGATTTAGGTGGTGGTACGTTCGATGTTTCTATTTTAGAAGTTGGTGATGGAGTTTTTGAAGTTTTATCCACATCTGGGGATACTAAATTAGGTGGTGATGACTTTGATAGAAAAATTGTTAATTTTATTCTTAAAAACTTTAAAGAAAAGGAAAATATTGATTTAACAGGAGATCCCCAAGCACTTCAACGTTTAACCGAAGCAGCTGAAAAAGCTAAGATCGAACTATCGAATTTATCTGAAACAACAATAAGTTTACCTTTTATAACTGCTGGATCAGACGGCCCAAAACATATTGAAGAAACATTATCTCGAGTTAAGTTTGAAAAACTATCTGAAGATCTAATTAATCGTTGTCGATTACCTGTTGAATCAGCAATTAAAGATGCTAAAATTGATCGAAATGCTATAAACGAGTTAGTTTTAGTTGGTGGTTCGACTCGTATACCAGCCGTTCAAAACTTAGTTTCTACTATTGTAAATAAGGATGCAAATCAAAGTGTAAATCCTGATGAAGTTGTAGCAATTGGTGCAGCTGTGCAGGGAGGCGTTTTAGCTGGTGAAGTTAAAAATATTCTTTTATTAGATGTTACACCATTATCGTTAGGTGTAGAAACTGTTGGTTCATTAATGACTATAATGATACCAAGAAATACGACAATCCCAGTAAAAAAATCCGAAATTTTTTCAACTGCTCAAGACAATCAAAATAGTGTGGATGTAGAAGTTTTACAGGGAGAACGAAAATTATCAAAGGATAATAAAAAATTAGGTAATTTTAGATTAGAAGGGATTGAATCAGCCTCTCGAGGCGTTCCTCAGATTGAGGTCACGTTTGAGATTGATGCAAATGGTATTTTATCTGTTACAGGAAAAGATAAAAAAACCGGTAAACAACAACGGATTAGTATTCAAAACCCATCTAATTTGAATAAAGAAGACGTTGAACAAATGATTAAAGAAGCGGAGGAATCTGCGTTAGCAGATCAACAGAAAAAAGATAAAATTGATTTAAAAAATCAAGCTGATTTACTTTGTTATCAAACAGAAAAACAATTAAAAGAGCTAGATATAAAAGACACAAATACAGTCACTAAGATTAATAGTTTAATCGCAAATCTTCGTGAATCAATACAAAATGATGGTTTTGATAATGATAGCATAAAGAGTATGATGCAAGAATTGCAGCAAACTCTCCAAACTTTACTTAAAGATGAGAATACTACTCCAAATTCAGAAAACGAAAAAACCAATAAAGAAAATTCAGATGATGATAATGTTATTGATACTAACTTTACCGAAGAATAAATTACGTTTTTTATGAACTAACTGTAAAAATTTTTAAAAGTGATATATAATTAAAATTAACTAATATTATTGGGAGGAATCTTATGTTCAGTTTATATTTTTTAAAATTATTTGTTTTTGCTATTGTTACTGGATTTAGTTCGCTTTTTATTTTTGGTTTTTTATCAAATGATCCGTCACGTAATCCAAATCGAAAAGATTTTGAATAAACAAGATAGAATCTATAAATTTTAGATTCTATTTTGTTTAATTGATATTAAAAGTATAATATATTTATATCTTTAAGTGCGAGTGTAGCTCAGTGGTAGAGCGTAACCTTGCCAAGGTTGATGTCGCGCGTTCGAATCGCGTCACTCGCTTTTATATTATTGATAGTTTTACCTTTTTAAAGCAATTTTCTATTTTTAAACTAAATTAAGAGCAATGATAAAAACGGATACTTTAACTATTGGTAATAAAATTTTTAATTCACGTCTTCTAATAGGAACTGGAAAATATCATAGTTTAATAGAAATGTTATCTTCTATAACAGAAAGTGAGAGTGAAATTATCACTGTTGCTGTAAGAAGATTAAACTTGTTAAACCTAGACAAAAAAGAAAATTTATTATTCAATATTAATTGGAAAGATATCTGGTTACTCCCAAATACAGCAGGAGCTAAAACAACCGAAGATGCTATTCGTTTAGCTTTTTTAGGGAGAGAATTAGCTAAACGTTTAGGGCAAACAAATAATAATTTTATTAAGTTAGAAGTAATTTCAGATTCAAAATATTTACTGCCTGATCCAATTGGTACTTTAAAGGCTGCTGAGTTTTTAGTTAAAAAGGGGTTTATCGTATTACCATATACAAATGCGGATCCTATATTAGCAAAACATTTAGAGGATGTTGGGTGTTCCACTATTATGCCATTAGGGTCCCCTATAGGCTCTGGTCAAGGAATTCAGAATAAACAAAATATAGAGATTATTATTGAAAATTCTAGAGTTCCCGTTATAATCGACGCTGGTATAAGATCCCCTAGTGAAGCAGCATTTGCGATGGAGATGGGTGCTGATGCTGTCTTAATAAATACTGCTATTGCTCAAGCTCGAAACCCATTAAAAATGGCAAAAGCAATGAATTTAGCTGTCGCTGCAGGTCGAGAAGCTTTTTTAGCTGGCCCAATACCTTCTGTTAAATTTGCTCAATCAAGCTCATCTATAAAAGGCTCTGCTTTTTTGGTTTAAATATATTCTAACTTTTTCTTTCTTTCTTTTTTTGTTGTTAGCTAAGTCCTAAAAAAGAAAGAATTCAATTTATCTCTTACTTCTTTAGGACTTAGTTTTTGGTCCTAATAGATTTTTTTTTAATTTTTAATATAAAAGTTTATTAAAATAGCATTCACAAAATTTTATTTAGATAATAATATATGTTTATTAATTGACTCAGTTCAAATAATAGATATATATATCTATTATTACAAAAAAATATTTAGATTATGAAAGTAAAGAATAAAAAAAATTTAACTCACTTTTTCTTAGGGCATAAAAAACAAGTTTTTACCGCAGATATATCTAAAGTAACATATTACTTTATTGTTGCAAGCCAAAGATTTTTACTAAAGGAAGAACCATTGGAAGAGGTTTTACGTGAACGTTTTCAATATTGTCAACGTGAAAAAAAAGCAATGAATTTTTGGCTAGTTCCCTCTCCGAAATTTTTAGATGCTCCAAATTTAAATACTTTATCTTCTAAATTACCCAAAGACTCAGTTGCAATAATTTCAACAAATGAATCCTTTGTACGTTGGCTTAGATTACGATACCATCATGTTGGGATTGGTTCTTTTATAGCTCCTTCAAACGCTATTTTAAACCCACTAGCTTCCAAAAACTGTTATTCTCTCTAACGGATAAAACCAATAGGATAAAATAATCATAAGTACAATAAATTACTTTGTATGAAAAAAGTAGTTTATTTTTAAAGATTACAAAATTATTCAACCTTTACTTTTTTTATTTATGATAAAATTATTTAATAATGTTGCAACAATTAGGGCTAAATATAATTCTATATTAAATTCTATTAACGATTTAGAAAACGAAATTATTGAGTTAAGTAATAATGAATTAAAAAGTAAAAGTTTAAAGTTAAAGTATTTATGTTCAAAAATAGGTTCACTTGATGAACAAACATTAATTGAAAGTTTTGCATTAACCCGGGAGGCATCTAAAAGAACAATTGGTTTAAGGCATTATGATGTACAAATATTAGGTGGGTTAGTTTTACATGAAGGTAAAATTGCTGAGATGAAAACAGGAGAAGGTAAAACTTTAGTATCGACATTACCTGCTTTAACAAATTCATTGGTTGGTAAAGGTGTACATGTAGTGACAATAAATGATTACTTAGCTAAACGGGATGCTGAATGGATGGGTCAAATACATCGATTCTTAGGGTTACGAGTTGGATTAATTGATACAAATATGACTCAATTAAAAAAAAAGCAGAATTATAGTCGTGATCTTACTTATGTTACAAATTCAGATTTAGTATTTGATTTTTTAAAAGATAATATGGTCACAAAAATTTCTGAATTGGTCCAAACCCCTTTTCACTTTTGCATAATTGATGAAGTGGACTCTATCTTAATTGATGAAGCTCGCACCCCTTTAATTATCTCCCGAGATTCAGAATTAGCAATTGAAAAATATATTAAGGCAAATGAAGTAACAAAACACTTATTCCAACAAAAGCATTTTGATATTGATGAAAAAGGAAAAAAAATTAGTTTAACCCCTAAAGGGTTAGAACGTACAAAAATTCTTTTAAATGTAATAGATCTTTATAATGTTAATGACCCTTGGATACCTTATATTCTAAATTCTTTACGTGCTAAGCATCTTTTTTTTCGAGATGTCCATTATATCTTAAAAAATAACAAGGTAGTTATTATTGATGAATTTACTGGGCGTATTTTAGAAGGCCGAAAATGGAGCGATGGATTACATCAGGCGATTGAAGTTAAGGAAAATGTTCCTATGTTAAAGGGCAGTGAAACGATGGCTTCTATCACCTATCAAAACTTTTTCCGTCTTTACCCTAAAATTTCAGGGATGACAGGTACTGCTAAAACAGAAGAATTAGAATTTGAAAATATTTATGGTCTTTCTGTTTCAGTTTTACCTACTTATGAAGAAATGTCCCGTAAAGATGAATCTGACTTTATTTTTATTGACGAAATAACAAAATGGCGTTCTATTGCTCAAGAATGTTTAAAAGTTTATTCTAAAGGACAACCTATTTTAGTTGGCACTACAACAATTCAAAACTCTGAAATTTTGTCTCATCTATTAAATACTTATAATTTGCCACACCAGTTATTAAATGCAAAACCAGAAAATATAAAGCGGGAATCAGAGATTATATCTCAAGCTGGATGCTTAAGGGCAATCACCATTGCAACAAATATGGCTGGTCGAGGTACTGATATTTTATTAGGAGGAAATCCTGATTTTAAAGCGCTTAAAGCTACCCGTTATATACTTCAAGCTTTGGTTAAAAATGATACCTTTTATATCCAAGGTATTAATTTAAAAAAACTTAAATATAATTTAAGGCAGAATCCAAGGTTGATTACATATTTTCAAGAGGAATTGGATACATTATTAGCAGTTTTTTATACTTCAAAAAAAAATTTAAACTTGGTTGAAAACTTTATTTCAGATTTATATAAACAATTATTAGAGAATTACAAGGAAAAGCAGAAAAAAGAATCAAAGATCGTTAAAAGTTTAGGGGGACTTTATGTTATTGGGACAGAAAAGCATGAATCACGGCGTATAGACAATCAATTACGAGGGCGATCAGGACGACAAGGGAACCCTGGAAAATCAAGGTTTTTTTTAAGTTTAGCAGATCCATTAATTAGAATCTTTGGAGGGGATAAAATTCAAGCTGCTATGCAAAACTTAAAAATGGATGGTGAAGTTTTAGAATCTAATTTTCTTTCAAATTCTTTAACTTCAGCACAACAAAAAGTTGAAGGATTTTATTATGATCAACGAAAGACATTAAATAAATATGATCAAGTAATAGATAAACAACGACAAATAATATATTATTTACGAAAAAAAATTCTCTACACTCTTAATATGAGAGATTTAGTTTTAGAGTTTAGTGAGGGATTTCTTGATGATTTTATTGAATACTTAGAATATTGTAAGTTAGAGGGAAAAAGTATTTTTTTTCCTAAAAAAATTTTGCGATTATTAAATCGTTTATCTATCTCCAGTGAGATCATATATCAAAATATAGAAAACACGGAAAACTTAAAAAGATTTTTATACGAGCAGTTATGGACCAGTTACAATTGTAAGGAGTTTCAATATTCTTGTTTTACTGACTCCCGAATTTTAGATAGATATACACAACTAATCTTCTTTAAATATCTTGATTTTTATTGGTATAAACATTTAGAGAATATGAATTTTTTGTTGGATGCAACCAGTTGGGAAGCGTATGCTCAAAAAGATCCTTATATTCAATATGAAAATAGAGCAACGAAGTTATTAACCTTAAGTCTTAAGGATTGTCGCGACTCAATTATTTTTGAAATTTTTATTTCTAATATAATAATTACGGATATTTTATAATTATTATTTGTTACAGATCGATTATAATTATTTTATAATTATTGACTTATTAAAATAATTTATGACAAAACAAACTTTGCAAGGTACGAATAGAAAATCAATTGCAGTTTCAGGTTTTAGAGCGCGGATGAAAAGTAAAGAGGGTCGTAAAGTAATAAATAGACGTAGGAAGAAAAAAAGAAAAGAATTAAGTATATAAGACTAGTAGTTTCTATAATATTTAATTTAGTTCCTATAAATAATTATTTTTTATGACTTTTAGAGAAGAACTTTTAATTTTACTTAAAGCAAGGTATCCTATCATTTATATTGTTACAATTGAAGAAGATCGGTTAGAGCACAATATTCGTAAAATTCTTAGTAATAAGACCCCTAAAAAAATATATATATGGGACTTTATTGATGGGTACCGAAAAAATCCAATCTTAGAGGGATTTGCAAAACGAAACCCCCTAGGAGCTCTTGAGTTTATAGAGTTAATAAATTCAAAAACACCAAGTATTTTTATTTTAAAAGATTTTAAAATATTTTTAAAAGATATTTTAATTTCTAGAAAGTTACGTAATCTTATACAATTATTAAAGATTCAACCAAAAACAATAATCTTAGTAGACTCCCAAATTCAAATACCAAGTGATCTTCGGGATAATATTACTGTTCTTCTATTTCCTTTACCAACATCAAGAGAAATAAAAGAGGAAATAAAGCGTTTAACTAAAAAATTAGAATTACGCGGACGATTACCACCAAGAGTATTAGAAAAGATCATTCAAGCTTGTCAAGGTTTATCATTACAAAGAATCCGGAGAGTTTTAGGCAAATCTTTAGCTATTTCTAAGCGGATTGATCAAACTTCTATTGCACTTATCTTAGAAGAAAAACGACAAATAATTAATCAAACAGAATTATTAGAGTTTTGGTCTGTTAAAGAAAAACTTAAGAATATTGGGGGGGCATATAATCTAAAAAAATGGTTAAAAAATCGAGCAGATACATTTTCTGAACAAGCACTGAATTATGGATTAATTACACCAAAAGGCGTTTTACTTATTGGGATGCAAGGTAGTGGAAAAAGCTTAATAGCAAAAGCTGTAGCTTATGAATGGAGATTACCCCTATTAAGGTTAGATGTTGGGAGATTATTTGGTGGCTTAGTTGGTGAATCAGAATCACGAGTACGTCAAATGATTATTATTGCAGAATCATTAGCTCCTTGCGTTCTTTGGGTTGATGAAATTGATAAAGCTTTCAGTGAATCTGAACAAAATTTGGATGGTGGGACTACTAACCGGGTTTTAAGCACTTTTATTACTTGGTTAAGTGAAAAAACTTGTCCCGTTTTTGTTATTGCTACTGCTAACGATATTCATTGTCTTCCTGTAGAAATATTACGTAAGGGACGATTTGACGAGATTTTTTTCCTTGGAATACCAGATCTTAGAGAACGTCATACAATTTTTGAGGTTCATTTAAAACGTTTTCGACCAGATACATGGTATAAATTTGATATTCAGAAATTAGGACTTAATTCTCACCGATTTTCCGGGGCAGAAATAGAACAAACAATAATTGATGCAATGTATTATGCTTTTAGTGAAAAACGTGAGTTTACTACTAATGATATATTACTAGCGATCAATCAAACTGTTCCTATTTTAGATATTGATCCTATGCGAACAGAATTGATTCAAAGCTGGACTTCATCAGGTCGGATTAGATTAGCTTAAAAAAATAAATCAATTATGTACATATAACATAGAGTTACCGATTATGTTTAAAAAATTCTATATCTATTTAGCAAATTTAAAATTAGCCATAATTATACTATTAATTATTGCTTTCTTTAGTAGTATTGGATCTTTTATTGAACAAAATAAAGATATTGATTTTTATAAAGATCAATATCCAAATCAAATATTTAATATCCCTTTTTGGGAGATAATTAAATATTTAGGGTTAGATACAATTTATACTACTTGGTGGTTTTTGAGCCTTCTTATTCTTTTAGGTTTCTCTTTAATTTCATGTACTTTTCTTCAACAATTACCTAATTTAAAGTTTTCACGTAGATATTATTTTTATAAGCAAAAAAAACAATTTAAAAAATTAGCATTTAATTTTAACCCGCGTAAGGTATTTAAATCTCATTTAAGTCATAGCTTATTAATCAAAGAGTATTCAATATTTTATCAAAAAAATTGTATTTATGCTTATAAAGGATTGATAAGTAGAGTTGGGCCAATAGTTGTACATTTGAGTCTTATTTCTATTCTATTAGGAAGCACATTAAGTGCAATACAAGGGTTTAATTCTCAAGAATTGGTTGTTAAAACGGAACTTTTTCATATACAAAATATTGTCAAAAGTGGATTCTTCTCAAAAATACCACAAACAACTTTCCGAGTTAACGATTTTTGGTCTACCTCTACTTTAATAGGTGAGACTAAACAATTTTATTCTGATATTTCCATCTTAGATGGTCAAGCTAACGAATTAAAACGTAAAACAATTTCAGTGAATAACCCTTTATTATTCAAAAATTTAACGATCTATCAAACAGACTGGGGAATTTCAGGTATTAGAGTAAGATTAAAAAAACAGAATGAAGTGATAGCAAATAAAAATGTTCAAATTCCAGTAGTCAAGCTAAACACATCTTCTAAAAAGATTTGGCTCAGCTCATTACCTCCGTATAAAGAAAGATCAAATGATTTTATCCTATTGATAAATAATAACCGAGGACAATTAACTCTTTTTAATAACAATGGTCAATTTTTAAAAACTATGAATTTAGGGGAGTCTAATGATATTATAAATGGGATTTATTTTAATATACTCGATATTATCTCATCTACCGGTGTCCAAATAAAATCAGATCCCGGTGTAAATATTCTATACAGTGGCTTTTTATTTTTAATTTTTAGCAGTATAACTAGTTATTTATCTTTTTCAGAGTTTTGGTTATTGGACGGCTATCATTACACTATAACGGGAGCTAAGACAAACCGTTCTAAAATTCTTTTAAATCTGGAGTTTCTAAAATTTAAACAGTCTTTTATTGAGTAGAAAATATCTTACTTCAAAAGATTTCACTAAGCTAAACTTGACAATATTTCAAGTTTAAATATAATATACTTTGAGCAATATTTTTTATTTAAGTTAAAAATAATTACAATAAATTTAATTTTCCTCTCTTGAGGATATATTAGCTCTTATCGATTTAACCTTTTATTTTTTAGAAAACTCTAACTTCTCCATAAAAAAATTTACTATAATGTCTACTTTGCAAACAGTAATTTGGGACGTTTTTTACTCAGAAATTTTTCTTTTTCTTTTCTTTTTTTTATTTCTTTTTATTCTAGATCGAAAATTCAGATTTACTTTACCTAGAAAATTCTTTATAAGTTTTAATAAATTATTTTTTCAACGTCTATGTTCCGTTTTTGCTTATTATATACCTTATATTGAGCTTTTAACATATCATATACCGTTAATACAAGAAACACATCCGTATCTAGTTAGGATTTTTCTTCCAACTTTTGTTTCAGATTCTATGGGTTGGTATCAACAAATCCCTTTTTTTAGTACCATTTATATGCTTTTTACATATGTTACATTTTTGAGATTTAAATTTCCCCCTGATCGATTCATTCGTTATAATCTTATGTTTGGTATATTTCTTATGTACATGCAAGGTATATATATAGAAATATATATGTATTATGTGAATAATTGGTGTCATACCACACGTGAAAAATCAGATATGACTTTATCTATGCTATTAATCTGGCTAATCATTTTTATATCTGCTGTTATTAGGGCTATTTGTGGGAAGTATATACAAAATAACTTTATTCGAGAAACAATTGAGATGCATTTAGGCCGAGATGGTCCTGATTTTATATGGTGGGATCGTCATAAGAAAAACCCAAAAAGTTAATTCTTTATAGTGTTTAATATTACAATATGTTATTGCCAGATATGATCTAGGTAATCCATAACTTATCTTTAGGCCGAGTTGGATTTGAACCAACGTAGGTAAACCAGCGGATTTACAATCCGCCCCCTTTAACCACTCGGGCATCGACCCAACGAGTTAATAGATATTATATATTATAATATATTATGGAGCAGCTAAAGTTAAAACTATTATATTGTAAGCTATCTAAAAACAAATAATAGACTATAATAAAAATATAAATATTTTTATCTTGAATTTAATTAATATGAAACTAGCTTATTGGATGTATGCAGGTCCAGCCCATATTGGGACCTTAAGAATTGCGAGCTCTTTCAAAAATGTGCATGCGATTATGCATGCTCCACTTGGAGATGACTATTTTAATGTTATGAGATCAATGCTAGAACGTAAACGTGATTTTACTGCTGTTACAGCCAGCGTAGTCGATCGACATGTTTTAGCTAGAGGATCACAGGAAAAAGTTGTTAATAATATTAATAGAAAAGATAAAGAAGAAAGACCTGATTTGGTAATTTTAACACCAACATGTACTTCGAGTATTCTCCAAGAAGATTTACAAAATTTTGTAAATCGTGCTTCAATTGAAACTAATGCGGATGTTCTATTGGCTGATGTTAATCATTACAGAGTCAATGAAATGCAGGCAGCAGATCGTACACTAGAACAAATTATTCAATTTTATTTAAATAAAGCTCAAAAGAATAACCAGTTAAAGACTTCTAAAACTCTAAAGCCTTCTGTTAATATAATTGGTAGTTTTAATTTAGCATTCCATAATCAGCATGATATTGCTGAATTAAAAAGGTTAATGTCAGACTTAAAAATAACTATCAATTCTATTATCCCTGAAGGAGCTTCTGTGCAAGAATTAAAAGACTTACCTCAAGCTTGGTTTAATCTTGTTCCTTATAGAGAAGTTGGATTATTATCTGCGCAGTATTTACAAAAAGAGTTTAATATGCCTTTTGTAGATATCACCCCTATGGGGGTTGTTGAAACAGCAAACTGTATTCGACAAATACAATATATTTTACAGTCAAATAGTTTAAACGTTAATTTTGAATCGTATATTGATATTCAAACTCGTTTTGTTTCTCAGTCTGCTTGGTTTTCACGTTCTATTGATTGTCAAAACTTAACTGGAAAAAAAGCTGTAGTTTTTGGGGATTCCACGCATTCCGCAGCGATGACTAAAATTTTAACCAAAGAAATGGGAATAAATGTTATTTGGGCTGGAACATATTGTAAATATGACCGGGCTTGGTTCGAAAGGGAAGTAGGAGATCTTTGTAATGAGATAGTTATTACGGATGATCATAATTTAATAGGGGATTTAATAGCTAAAGTGGAGCCTGCTGTTATATTTGGGACTCAAATGGAACGACATGTTGCCAAAAGGTTAAATATTCCATGTGGTGTTATTTCAGCTCCAGTCCATATTCAAAATTTTCCGTTAAGTTATCGACCATTTTTTGGATATGAAGGTGCTAATCAAATAGCAGATTTGATTTATAATTCTTTTACTTTAGGAATGGAAGATCATTTACTTGAAATATTTGGTGGACATGATACCAAAGAAGTTTTAAGTATAGGTTTATCATATGATTCTGAAATAACATGGAATATAGAGTCGCAAGCAGAATTACAAAAAATACCTGGGTTTGTACGAGGTAAAATTAAACGTAATACAGAAAAATTCGCTCAACAAAAGAATTTAAACTTAATAACATTAGAAGTGATGTACGCAGCGAAAGAAGCAGCTTAATAATGTTTGAGTTATTTCTTTCAAATGTAAAGATATAACTCAATTTGTAGTATTCTAGGTATATCTTTTGTAAACAACCGGGACGTAGCGCAGCTTGGTAGCGCATCTGCTTTGGGAGCAGGGTGTCGCAGGTTCAAATCCTGCCGTCCCGATTTGTGAATAGGAGATTGTTACGTTTAATTCTTTATAAATCGAAATTTGTATACATATATCTACACGTAGGCATAACTTTTTGCGGAGTAGAGCAGCAAGGTAGCTCGTTGGGCTCATAACCCGAAGGTCGCAGGTTCGAATCCAGCCTCCGCTAGTAGAGTAAGTCTGTAAAGAACTAAATATAGTTCTTTAATCTTTTAAATTTTAAGAACTTAAAAATAAACTTAAAATGTTATGGTAGTATTTCCTTTAAAATATACCCCCACTTTTGGGGGTAGCACAGGAGGATGGTTACGTTCTGCTGAATGTGAAGAAAAATATGTTATAACTTGGACTTCTGAGAAAGAAAAGTTTTTTGAAATGCCAACAGCTGGAGCAGCTCTTATGCTAGCAGGTCAAAATCTTCTATATATGGCACGTAAGGAACAGTGTTTAGCTCTTGGGACTCAACTTAGAACATTAAAAATAAAAGATTATAAAATATATAGAATTTTTCCGGGAGGAGAAATACAATTTTTACACCCTAAAGATGGTGTATTTCCTGAGACCTCTAATGCAGGAAGACTTCCAGTAGGAAAAAGAGATTTTTCTATCGGGAAGAATCCAAATCCAGCATCAGTAAAATGGAACAAATAATAATAGTAACTTTTATTTAGCATTAAATTAAATTTTCTAAATTTAATCCTACTAGTATACTACTTTTAAAAGGTTCATTTTATTTTTTCTAATTTATAGTGGGTTATCTTTATAATCTGCTATAACCTTATTTCTTTACATCCTTATGGGAGAGATGGCAGAGATGGTCGATTGCGTCTGATTTGAAATCAGATGAACGTTTATCCGTTCCGTGGGTTCGAATCCGACTCTCTCCTTAAGGTATTTTAAAGAAATGGTCTCTTACATTTAAAGATTTTATATTACTCTGATACGAATCAAATATTAAATATTAAACATAAATTATAAATTTAATTTTCTAATTAAATGGCAAATACTAATTCTGCAAAAAAAAGGATAAGAACTAACCGTAGAAACAATGAAAGAAATACTATATATAAATCACGTTCTAAAACATTTATCAAAAATTATCTCGCTTTAACTCAAAGTTATAAATTAACCCAAAATGAAAAAAAAATTTTAGAAGTTAAAAACTCTTTAAACCTTGCACTAAGCCAATTGGATAAAGCAGCAAAGAAAAATGTTTATCATAAAAATAATATCGCTAGAAAAAAATCCAATTTGCTTAAGGTTTATAACCAACTTTTATAAACTCCTATAATATATATAATTTAATATTATGAGAAGTCTGAGACAATCATTAGAGCAAAAATTGACTATAAACCTTCCTGATCTATCTGAAATACAGCGATTAAGTTTTTGTTGGTTTTTAACAGAGGGGTTACCTCAAGAACTAGCTAACTTTCCTTTAATTTTAAATAAAAAGAGTGGTATTCAATTAGTACTTTATGGGCATGAGTATAAAATTTATTACCCTAAATTTAGTGTTTTGAATGCTTTAAAAAAAGGAAGTGATTATAATTTAAAAATTTATGTCCTAATGAATCTTGCTTTACCAAAAGGTAACAAAGATATATTTCTCCCAATACAAATAGAAGACTCAGGTTTTAAAGAGTATGTCTTTTTAGGAGAAGTTCCCTTAATGACCCCTAAAGGTACATTTATTTTTAATGGTTGTGAACGTATTATTGTTAGTCAAATTGTTCGAAGTCCTGGAGTATATTATAAATATCTACAAAAAGATAAAAAAAGTTTTTATGAAGCAACAATTATTTCAAATTATGGATCTTGGTTAAGCTTCGAATTGGAGTACAATCTAATTTGGGTGAAAATTGATAAACAATATAAAATTCCAATTAATTGGTTCCTAGTAAGTTTAGGATTAACAGAAAATGAAATTTTTGAAAGTTTAAGGAACTATGATTTTTTACAAAAAAGTATTAAATCACTTAATGGTATTATTTATCAAAAAATGTTCAAAGAGAACGAGTTTGGGAATTATAATGCTAGTCTTTTAGCATCAGTGTTCCGAATCAAAGAACTTATTACTACTCGTCTATTTAATAATTCTTCTTATGATTTAGGAGAAATAGGTCGTAAAAAACTTAATAAGCGCTTAGGAATCAATTTACCGTTAAATGTAAAATTTTTAACGTCATTAGATATTTTAAAAACGATAGATAACTTAATTGATGTTAGCTTCTATAATGAAAAATTAGACGAAATTGATAGTCTAGAGAACAGAAGGGTACGTTCAATAGGAGAACTTATTCAATCACAAGTTAGAATAGCATTAACGCGTCTAGGAAAAAATTTTTCAAGGAATGAAAAATTAGCTTCTGAAATCTTTGGTTTAAAAAAAGTAAAAAAACGGAGTTCAAAAAAAAGTAAAAATATTCAAACGCAGAAATCAAAATATAACATTAAAGATAGTGTTGGCTTTCAGGATATTTTAACACCAAGCGCATTAGTTAGCTCAAAAATTTTGACCTCATTAATAAGAGAATTTTTCGGGTTAAGTCCTCTCTCACAATACTTTGATGAAATTAATCCACTAGCACAACTTACCCATAAACGAAGAATAAGTTCTCTTGGGCCTGGTGGTTTAAATAGCGACCATGTTAGTTTTACTGCAAGAGATATACATCCAACCCAATATGGAAGATTATGTCCTATAGAAACACCTGAAGGTCAACGAGCAGGGTTAATAACTTCCTTAGCTACACATGCTAAGATTGATCAATATGGTTTTATTAAAACTCCATTCTTTAAAGTGTATAAAGGACAAGTCTTAAAAAATGGAGTCCCAATTTATTTAACCGCAGAAAAAGAAGCTTTATATAAAGTAGCTGCAGCTGATATTGCTCTAACCCCTGATAATTTTTTTAAAGAACATATTATACCCGTTAGATTTAATAATGAATTTATACTAACTGATTCTTTTAATGTTAACTTTGTTGCTATTTCCCCAATACAAATTCTTGCAGCTGGCGCTTCATTAATTCCTTTTCTAGAGCATAATGATGCTAATCGCGCTTTGATGGGATCTAATATGCAGCGACAGGCGCTTCCTTTATTGCAAGCTCAAAAACCAATTGTTGGTACAGGTATCGAATGTCAAATTGCCTTAGATTCATTGGTTAGTGTTCTGAATTTGGAAGAAGGGGTTGTTGAATCTGTTTCAGCAGATCGAATCATAGTATTAACAAACAACAAGAATAAACCAACGAAAGTATATTTTTTAGATAAATTTCGTCGTTCAAACCAAGAAACCATTATCAATCAACAACCAATTGTTTGGCCTGGACAATTAGTTAAAGCTGGACAAATTATTGCAGATGGTCCCGCAACGGAAGAAGGTGAACTCGCCTTAGGTCAAAATTTACGAGTCGCATACTTACCTTGGGAAGGATATAATTATGAGGATGCTATCATCGTAAGTGAACGCTTAATTCATGATGATCTTTTTAGTTCATTACATATTGAAAAGTATGAATTATATTTAATGGAAAATAATCAAGGGTTAGAAGAATTAACTCGGGATATTCCTCGTGTTGACGAGGAGATACTTTCCAAACTAGATAAAAATGGTTTGGTTAAAAAAGGAACTTTTGTTCGTGGGGGTGATATTTTAGTAGGTAAAATAACACCAATAATAGCATCAGAAGAATTACCTGAGAGTAAATTATTACGAGCTGTATTTGAAATTGAATCACCGGAACCTGATGATACTTCTTTAAAAGTACCTAATGAAGTATCAGGACGTGTTATTGATATTTCTATAGCTTCCCGAGAAAACGGGGATACTTTAGAAACAGGTGTTTACCAAATATTTCGTATTTCAATAGCACAAATAAAAAAAATAAAAATTGGTGACAAAATTTCAGGGCGTCATGGTAATAAAGGTGTTATTTCAAAAATTGTTCCAATTGAAGACCTTCCGTTTTTACCAGACGGTAATACAATTGATGTTCTTTTAAATCCCTTAGGCGTACCTTCACGGATGAATGTTGGTCAAATTTTTGAATGTTTACTTGGGTTCGCTGGGGATTATTTAAATCAACGTTATAAAGTATTACCTTTCGATGAAATGTATTGCTCTGAAGCTTCTCGAATTCTTGTTAATAAAACTTTATGTAAGGCTTCTAAAAGTACAAAAAATTGTTGGTTATTTAATCCCTCTTCACCGGGTAAGATCCTATTAACAGATGGTCGAACAGGAGAAAACTTTGACAATCCAATTTTAGTAGGTAAACCTTATCTCTTAAAACTTATGCACCTCGTTGACAAAAAAATGCATGCTAGATCGACAGGACCTTACTCTTTAGTTACTCAGCAACCTTTAAAAGGAAAATCGAATAATGGAGGGCAACGATTTGGAGAAATGGAAGTTTGGGCTTTACAAGCTTATGGAGTAGCGTATACCTTACAAGAATTATTAACACTAAAATCTGACGATATGAAAGGACGTAATGAAGTATATAAAGCTATAGTTAAAGGTCATCCTATTCCAAAACCACGTATTCCAGAATCTTTTCGTGTTTTATTACGAGAATTAAATTCTTTAGGGTTAGATTTAACTGCTTATCAGCTAGAAAAATTAAATAATTCTGAATTAGGGAATGTAGATATCAATTTAATGTCTCTTCTTTAAAAGAAAGGTTTTTTATTATTTTTATTATTTTTTATGCGCCAAGAATACCAGTGTATACAAATTAACCTTGCCTCTTCTGAAAGAATTAAAAAATGGAGCGAAATTACTTTACCTAATGGAGAAATCGTTGGGGAAATTACAGAATCTGATACTATAAATTATCGTACCCATAAACCTGAGAGGAATGGGTTATTTTGTCAAAAAATTTTTGGTCCTATTAAAGATTGGGAGTGTATTTGTGGTTTATATAAAAATGAAGTTACCCAAGCAGGGTTAATTTGTGAGGTTTGCGGGGTTGCTATAACAGAATCACGTGTAAGACGTCATAGAATGGGCTACATTAATCTATTACATCCTGTAGTTCATATTTGGTATCTACGTGGTATTCCAAATTTCCTATCTATTATTTTAAAAGCCCCACTAAAAAAATTGGAGGAAACTATTTATGGAAAAAATCTATCACGTGATTTAACAAATTATGAAGAATTTGAAGAATTCATATTGGAAGGTGAACTTTTAAGTGCTCAAAACCAATTACAAGGAGCTGAAATTATCTATAAAAAATTAAAAAGATTAGATTTAAAAGAAGAAATTAAAAATAATCGATTAATTATGGTTAGTTCAAAATCTACCAAAGCAGTTGAAGATGCTATTAAAAGAGTGCGTATTTTTGAAAATTTTTTAGCTACTAAAACGAAACCAGAATGGATGATTTTTAATGTTCTTCCAGTTCTCCCTCCAGGATTAAGACCTATTGTTCAATTAGATAATGGAAGATTAGCAACCTCTGATTTGAATGAATTTTATAGAAAAATTCTTATTCGAACACAACGGTTAGGACGATTATTATCGGTTCAAGCACCAAGTATGATTATCTTTACCGAAAAGCGGATGATCCAAGAATCCGTTGATGCGTTAATAGATAATGGAAAACGTGGTCCCAAAGTTCTTGATATCCATAAACGACCCTTAAAATCTTTAGCAGAAATGATTGAAGGAAAACAAGGACGTTTTCGTCAAAATCTATTAGGTAAAAGAGTAGATTATTCGGGTCGTTCGGTTATTATTGTCGGACCTCAATTACATTTAAATCAATGTGGCTTACCTTATGAAATGGCTGTGGAATTATTCTTACCATTTTTAATTCATAAAATTTTTTTCCTTAAACTAGCAGGGTCAATAAAAACGGCAAAAAAAATTATATATAGTAATAAATCTTTTATTTGGTATTTATTAAAGGAAATTTTAAATAAACATCCCATTATTTTAAATCGAGCTCCTACTTTACACCGTTTAGGGGTTCAAGCATTTGATCCAGTTTTAGTTACTGGTCGAGCAATCCAACTACATCCTCTTGTTTGTCCTGCGTTTAATGCTGATTTTGACGGCGATCAAATGGCAGTTCATATTCCTTTGTCATTGGAATCACAATTGGAAACTCGTTTATGTTTATTAGCTACAAACAATTTTTTATCGCCAGCTACTGGTGAACCAAATATTTTACCTTCGCAAGATATGGTTTTAGGATTTTACTATCTAACAACACAAAACCGCATAAAATTAAAAGGTAATAATAATTATTTTTCTACTTTTAATGAAGTTATTTCTGCATATCAGCAAAAAAAATTACATTTACATTCTTCTATTTGGGTTCGTTGTCCAAAAACTGTAAAATTAGAGATGGAGCTGGTATTACTTAAGATTCATATTTTACCTAACAAAGATAAATTGTATATTTATCAAAATTTTCAGAAGAAAGAAACTTTTGATGGAAAATTTCTTACCCAATATTTACGAACTACCCCAGGAAGAATTATTTTTAATCGTCGTATTAATGAAATATTAAATTAAACTTTAATTTAAGAGAAAATGGTACAAGAATCTAAAATATTTTTTAATAAAACTATTAATAAGAAAGAGCTCAAACGAATCCTTAGTTGGGCTTTTGAAAGTTTTGGCCAGCGTAAAGCTGCATATTTCATTGATCAATTAAAAGGGTTAGGTTTTGAATATGCAACAAATTCTGGTATTTCAATAAGCTTAGAAGATTTACGGGTTCCACCAATTAAAAAAGCCTTAATGCAAACAGCAAGTCAGAGTATTTCCCTGACGCAAGCTCAAGCTAAAAATGGTGAAATAACTGAAGTTGAAAGATTTCAAAAGATTATTTATATCTGGAATTTAACTAGTGAAACTTTAAAAGAAAGGTTGATTGAGTTTTTTAAGAAAAAAGACCCCCTAAATTCTGTTTATATAATGGCTTTTTCAGGAGCTCGGGGGAATATAGGGCAGGTTCGTCAATTAGTTGGTATGCGAGGATTAATGTCTGATCCAAATGGTCAAATTATAGATAATGCTATATCTGCTAATTTTAGAGAAGGTCTATCTATTACTGATTATATAATTTCCTCTTATGGAGCTCGAAAAGGAATCGTTGATACAGCAATAAAAACAGCAGATTCCGGATATTTAACTCGTCGTCTCGTTGAAATTACACAGGGTATTATTGTTAGTGAATTGGATTGTAAAACTTTACGCGGAGTTGTTTTAGAAACAAAAAAAATTATAAAAAGTAATAACCTACTATCAATAAACGAAAAAGCAATTGGTAGAATTTTATCTCATCAGGTAATAAAACCTAAAACAAAAGAATTAATTGCAGGGATAAACCAAGAGATTACCTTAGATCTTATTAAGATATTCCTAGATTTAAAAATCGAAGAAATTATTGTTCGTTCTCCTTTAACATGTGAATGTAGACGAGCTGTTTGTCAAAAATGTTATGGCTTAAATATGGCATCGGGGGAGTTAGTTGAATTAGGTGAAACTATCGGTCTAATAGCTGCTCAATCCATTGGGGAGCCAGGTACTCAATTGACAATGCGAACTTTTCATACTGGTGGTGTATTTACAAGTGAATTAGCCCGTCAAGCTCGGGCTAATTGTACCGGTTATGTTCGCTTTGTTCCAACTTCTTCCCTTAAACCTTTTCGAACTAGTTATGGCCAAGATGCTTTTTTAAGTGAACGAGAATCTTATCTCCGAATTTTGAACTATTCAAATAGAATAATTGAAGTAAAAATTGATGCACGAACAATCATCCTTGCAAAAAATCATAGCTGTATAAAAGTTGATGATGTCCTTTTTGAAGCATCTCCAAACCTTAATGATAAAAAACTAGCACAAAAAGAGATAAAATATATTAGTGCACAAGAATCCGGAGAAATCATTTTGGAAAACAAAGGGTTTCCACAAATGCTAATTACTGAAAATTTTCGAAAACGAAGTAAAAACAATTATATTTTCTGGGTTTTATCAGGACAAGTTTTTAGTATTCCATTTGGATCTAAAATTAAAGCTCGAAAATTTGAAAGGGTAATTAAGGGTCAATCTATTGCTCAATCTAAAGTTCTTACAACAATATCTGGGTTTGTTCATTTTTCATTGAACAAAAAATCTGATGGAATAACAAGCATAAAAATTCAAAATCGTTTTAGAAATTTAAGTAAATTCAAGCTTTTTATTGAGAAAAACCTTTCTGGTATCGAAAAATGTAAGGCTTATTTATCAAATCAATATGATATTTCCATTAATCCCGAAATCTACGCTAATAATAACTTTACAATTGGATTTTTAAACAATAAAAAATATAAAACGAAAACGGGTGGAAAGTTTTATAGCTTTGATTTTCCAACACAGGAAAAACAAGAACATTTAATTAGGCGAAGAAAATATCGAGGGTCTACTATTTTTTATGTCCCTCAAAGTACTGTCCAAACAATTTGCAAGAAGAAATATTTCAATTTTAAAAATGGCTCTTATAAAAAAAAGAATAGTGAAATTTTTCCTTATTATATTACAAACTTTAGTGGATTTATTAGTTTTGAAGGTGAAAAAACAATTAAAACAATAACTCTTAAACCAGGTCGAAGATATTTTTCAGAAGACAAAAAAATAAACTTTGATAAACTTATTGAGCGAGTTTATTTCCCTGGCGAGCTCTTTTTAGAATGTTATGATATTAAATTTTTGAGCTATTTAGAAATAGATGAACAGATAGACGGGATATATTTCTATTTTATTCCTATTACGCGTTATGAAGTCACACAAGAAAAAAAATTTAAGTACCAATTTTTTTCTAATTGTATCTTTAAAGTAGAAGAAAATAATTTTCTTTTTAAATCAGGAGAAAATTTTACAACCGATAGTCCTATTCAATTTGTTTCGTATCCAATAGTATTTGATTACCCTTTAAATATATTAAATACAGAAATTATTGTTGAAATTGTAGGTCCTCACCATAAATATTCCTGCGGAGAAGTTTTTATTGGAACTAGTCAAACTTTATTGTTAGAAAATTTAATACCTAAAGAAATAAAAAAAAAAGGTGTTATAGTAGATCTTCTTATAGAAGATAAGCAATTTATTGAAGCATATACTACGGTTGCTAATTTAAATCTTCTTATGCCTTGGACAGATTATATATATAGCATAAAAACAAAACGAAATATTAAAAATGCTCGTCTACTTTTTACTACTAAATCGGATTACAAATCTCTATTTTTTGAGGATTTTAATCATTGTTATAAAAAAAAGTCATTAAGTAAGGTAAATCGAGTCTTTAATAACAATTTACTTTTAAAGGAATCTGGTTTATTTAGAAAAATTTCAGGGAATTATTTTCTTTTTCAATTAGCATATCCTTATTTATTTTCAAAAGGTGCTATTATCCGTAAACTTCCAGGTGACTTTGTACAAAAGCAAGAAAGTTTGGGCCAATTAGTATATGAAAGATTAAAAACTGGTGATATTATTCAAGGACTACCAAAAGTGGACGAAATTTTAGAAGTTCGAAAACCTAAATTAGAAGCCCTGCTTGCTACAACACAAGGTATTATTACTAATATACAACTAAATCCGCAAAGAGTTTTTATTACAATTAAACCCTTTCTAGAAAAAAATGATTATGATATTAGTCGATCAGATCGTTTATTAGTTAAAAAATTTCAATATATTTGTGTAGGACAACCGTTAACGGAAGGTCGTATAAATCCTCATACACTTTTACAAGTTTATTTCCGTTATTTTTTTTCTTTAGGAACACTACCTTTATATGAATCAGCATATCGTAGTATAAAAAAATTGCAGACATTAATTTTAAGATCTGTTCAAACCATTTATCTTTCACAAGGAGTTGTTATTGCTGATAAACATGTTGAGTTAATTGTAAAAGAAATTACAAAAAAAGTTTATGTTGAATACCCTGGTGAAACCAACTTTTTGCCAGGTGATATTATTAATTTTGATCAAGTTAACTATATTAATAAATGTCTTCACAAAAGAGATAAAGTACTATATCGACCAATTTTATTAGGTATTACAAAATCTTCTTTAAAAATGGAAGGTTTTCTTGCAGCTGCTAGTTTTCAAGAAACAACTCGTGTTTTAACCCATGCAGCTATTGAAGGGAAGATAGACTGGTTACAAGGTTTAAAAGAAAATGCAATAACTGGTCGTTTAATCCCAGCTGGAACAGGTTTCTACACTAATCAAGATATTACATATAATAAAGTTTTATTACCTAATGAAAATAAGGTCCAGAGTTTAAAAAACAATCTAAACTTAAAAGAAATCAAATTAAAAAAAATAATTAACTTTAAATATAATAGAATAAAGAATTGATTTTTTTGAGTGCTTTTAAATTAAAGGGTTTTTATTCTTGTTATAATTTATGTATAACTATTTTTTAGTCAGAATTTAAAGTTTATAATTAAATAATCTCAATTCTTTTTTAAATGAAAAAAATTGAATTAGCTCATTTACTTGATGCGGGAGTACATTTAGGTCATAAAGCTAACCGCTGGAATCCAAAAATGTTTCCCTATATTTATACAGAAAGGAATCAGGTACATATAATTGATTTAATTCAAACAATTAAATTTTTAAGGTTAGCTTGTACTTTTAGCGAAAATGCGGCTCGTAATAATGAAACTTTTTTATTTATTGGAACAAACAAATATACTGCTCCATTAATTACTGCGGAATCAGAACGTTGTGGTGCATTCTATATAAACCATCGATGGTTAGGAGGAATGTTAACGAATTGGGGAACTATAAAAAATAGGATTGAACGATTAAAATATTTGGAGGAGCAGGAAAGATTAACTACATTTAAAAACATCCCTAAAAAAGAAGCAGCTAAATTAAAAAAGGAATTGGAAAAATTAAAAAAATATTTCAGTGGTGTCAAGGAGATGAAGAAACTTCCAGATAATATAATTATTATCGATCAACGTAATGATATAATTGCAGTAAAAGAAGCCCTTTCTTTAAATATACAAGTCATTTCGATTCTTGATACTAATTGTGATCCTGATCTCGCTACGATCCCTATACCAGGAAATGATGACTCGATTAAATCTCTAAAATATCTAATTAGTAGTTTAGTTGATAGTATTTGTTTAGGTCATAAAACGGACAAAAAAATTTAAGAAATATAACAATTATTAAGGTATATATAAGAAATAATGATTTTTGAAATTACTTCTACATTAGTAAAAGAATTACGGGAAAAAACAGGCGCTGGGATGATGAGTTGTAAAAAGGCATTACAAGAAACAGATGGTAACTTTGAGGAAGCGATTAAAACATTAAGACAAAAAGGTTTAGCCTCAGCTGATAAGAAATCAAGTAGGAAAGCAATTGAAGGTATTATTAATAGTTATATTCATACTGGACGTAAAATCGGTGTCTTACTTGAATTAAATTGCGAAACTGATTTTGTCGCCCGCCGTGAAGAATTCAAGGAATTAGCTAATAATCTAGCAATGCAAATTGCCGCTTCTCCTCAAGTTATATATATATCTTTCGAAGAGATCCCAAAAGAAATCTTTGAATTGGAAAAAGAAATTGAGTTGAATAAAGAAGATTTAAAATCTAAACCATCTGATATAAAAGAAAAAATTACATTAGGTAGAGTAGAAAAGACTCTTAAAGCTTTAAGTCTTTTAAATCAACAATTTATCCGAAACCCTAACATTACAGTTGATGAATTAATAAAAGAGCAAATAGCATTGTTTGGCGAAAACATAAAAATAAAACGTTTTATCCGTTATACACTTGGGGATGAATAATTTCATGATTAAAAAGTTTCTTATATAAAAATTTTACATAATTATTTCTTAATAGCTAGAATATAACTAAGCATTATTCATATTCACAAAAATTTTCAGATTGTTTTTATAAATTTAATTGAATTAACCATGGATATTGTTCAACAGACAAAGTTAAGTTCTCTTATTTTTTTAACAGATATCGAAGTTGGGAAACATTTCTATTGGGAAATCAGCGGTATTACGTTTCATGGCCAAGTTTTAATTGTTAGTTCTCTTGTACTTGCATTAATCTTTCTACTTTCGTTTTGGGGAACAGCTGATAAACAACTGATTCCTAAAACAGGACAAAACTTTATGGAGTTGGTAGTTCTTTTTGTTAAAGACATTGCAGTAAATCAAATTGGAGCTGGCTCATATAAACCTTGGCTTCCATTCGTAGGAAACCTTTTTTTATTTATTTTTGGTTGTAATTTAGCTGGTGCTTTAATACCTTGGAAATTAATAAAATTACCAGAAGGTGAATTTGGCGCTCCTACAAATGATATAAATACAACTGTTGCTTTAGCTCTATTAACATCTTTTATGTACTTTTATGCAGGTATAAGTAAAAAAGGGTTTGGATATTTTAAACGTTATATTGAACCTACCCCATTATTATTACCTATAAATATTTTAGAAGATTTTACGAAACCGCTTTCGTTAAGTTTTAGATTATTTGGAAATATTCTAGCTGATGAATTAACTGTCTCAGTACTAGTTTTACTTGTTCCTTTAATTGCTCCTTTACCTGTGATGGCCTTGGGAGTTTTCGCAAGTTCTGTTCAAGCATTAATTTTTTCGACATTAGCGGCAGCTTATATAGGAGAATCGCTTGAAGGAGAAGAGGAAGAAGAACATGAAGAAGAAAATAGTAAAGATGTAATTATTTCTGATAATGCAAATACGCTAAATATAAAAACGGCATAGCCCTATACTATAAATAGGATAAAACAAAAATAAAAGCTATTAGAAATCTGTTAATTTTTTCTTTATAATATAATATTAATTTATTTTATGGATCCACTTGTTTCTTCTGCATCCGTTATAGCTGCTGGTCTTGCTGTTGGTTTAGCTGCAATTGGCCCTGGAATTGGACAAGGAACAGCAGCAGGACAAGCTGTGGAAGGTATTGCTCGTCAACCAGAAGTAGAAAATAAGATCCGTGGTACTTTACTTTTAAGTTTTGCTTTTATGGAAGCGCTAACAATTTATGGGTTAGTTGTTGCCCTAGCATTACTTTTTGCAAACCCTTTTACTAATTAATTAAAATAATGCCAAAGCTTCTTTAAACAAAAAGAGGAGTGGCATTATTTAATCTTCTCTTGTTTAAAAATAAATAATTTAGTATTTCATATAAAGAATAATGTTTAATTTTAATACTCTTTTTCTAATTACAACTGAAAAAACTGGTGGGTTATTTGATTTTGATGGTACATTAATAGTTATTGTATTTCAATTTATTCTCTTGATGGTAATTTTACCTTCTTTATTATACAATCCTTTATTGGATATTATGGATGAAAGAATGACATATATGGAAGAAAGTTTGGAAGAAGCCTCAACTATTTTAGCTGAATCTAATCGACTAAATTCCAAGTATGAGAAAAAAACTTCAAGAGCAAGAAAAGTCGTAGAGTTAGATTTATTAATGTATCAAAAATTATATAAAGATTTATTGGATGATAAAATGAAATCTTTACAATTCTTCATTGATGAATTTTTAATGGTTACTATTAAAAATTCAGAAACTAGTAAGGAGATTATTTTAAAAAGTTTTGATACTCAAATAGAATCATTGACAAATGAGATGATGGTAAAACTTTTAGCATAAATCTAAAAGTTTTAGTTTTCAAGCAAATTTAATTACTTTTATTACTATATGCAATATTTTTTTTTAGTAAGTGATGAAACGTTCGAATTCAACTTTGATTTATTTGAAACGAATATTATAAATTTAGGAGTATTATTAACAGGTCTGTTTATTATTATAAAAAATTTTTTTAAAGAACTTCTTGGTACTCGAAAAACAAAAATTGTCTTAGAAATTGAAAATGCAGAAACTTCATTAAACGATTCAAATAAACGTTATATGGAAGCAAGAAAAGAATTATCACAGATAAATATTGTGATCCAAGCAGTTATTGATCAAATGGAGGTAACTAAACAAAATTTAGTTATTAATAAGGTTCCCCAAATAAAAAGTGAACTTTCTAAAAAATTTAATATTGCTATTGGAATTATACGTAATCGTGAAGAAAAAATGTTTATTGATGTTGTAAAAGATGTTTATAATAAGGCATTAAACCGCGTTGTTATTAAGTTACAGAAACAATTAGGACCTACTGAACAAACATCAATTCTTGAAAAAAGTATATTTGAGCTAGGGGAATTCTAATGGCAAATACAAATTTTGATACTGAAATTGCTAATCCATATGCGGAAGCCTTATTTAATTCAACTTTAGAATTATATATAAAGGAAAATTATAATAATAAAATTTTCTTTGAAACGCTTTTAGATGTAGAATATATACTTAAGTTAATTAATTCTTCTAGCGTAATCGAAAATTGTTTAATGGAAGCAAATATTAATGACGTAGATAAAAAAATAATTTTAGAGACTTGCTTTAGTTCTCGTAACAATATTTATTCAATAACTAAGGATTTTTTGATTTACCTAGTTAATAAAAAAAGAATTGAATCTATCCAGATTATTCTACCAATTTTTATTAAAAAGGCAGAAGATTTTCTTTCTATACAATTTGTTGAAGTCTGTTCATCCTCAGAATTAACTTATTCTCAACAGCAGAGAGTTTTTGAAAATCTTAAATCACTTGTATATTCTGAATTATTGGTTTCACAAATCTATTCACCCCAAATAAGTGTAAAATTTACTATTGACCCAAATCTTTTAGGAGGATTTACTGTTAAAATAAACTCTAAATTTATTGACTTAAGCCTCCGTAAAAAATTACAGTTTTTAAGTGAAGAGATGGAAAAAAGATGGTTTGAATAATTTTTGCTTTTTAAAATAAGTTAGAAATTTATTTTTTGATTTTCCCCATATAAAGACTTTATTAAAAATAAAAAATGAACCTAGACTAATTTATGACGACTCCAGATGAAATAAGTGCAATTATCCAAAAACAAATTGATGAAAGTATCCAAAAACAAATAGAGGAAAGTATTGACACAAGTTTACAAGAAAGTATTGATAAAGATATTGATAAAAGCTTCGAGATTGAAGATATTGGAACTGTTTTGCAAGTTGGGGATGGTATTGCCCGAATTTATGGTTTAGAAGATGTAATGGCTGGAGAATTATTAGAATTTGATGAAGGGACAGTTGGTATTGCCTTAAACTTAGAAAATGATAATATTGGGGCTGTATTGATGGGAGATGGTCGGGAGATTTTAGAGGGAAGCACAGTTATTGCTACAGGAAGAATTGCACAAATACCTGTAGGTAAAACTTTATTAGGTCGAGTATTGGATCCATTAGCTATGCCGATTGATGGAAAAGGTGAGATACTACTAACAGAAACAAGACTTATTGAATCTATGGCTCCTGGCATTATTAGTCGGAAATCCGTTTGTGAACCTTTGCAAACTGGTATTACAGCTATTGACGCTATGATTCCAATTGGTAGAGGTCAACGTGAGCTTATTATTGGTGATCGCCAAACAGGGAAAACATCTATTGCGTTAGATACAATTATTAACCAAAAAAAGGATGACGTTGTTTGTGTTTATGTAGCTATTGGACAAAAAGCTTCCTCTGTGGCACAAGCTGTAACAACTTTACAAGATAAAGATGCTTTAAGTTATACCGTAATTGTTGCTGCAAATGCTGACCAACCAGCAACACTGCAATATATTGCTCCGTATACAGGTGCTTCCATTGCTGAATATTTTATGTATCTTGGGAAACATACTTTAGTAGTTTATGATGATTTATCAAAACAAGCCGCGGCTTATCGACAAATGTCATTATTACTACGACGCCCACCAGGTCGAGAGGCTTATCCCGGTGATGTATTCTATTTGCATTCACGATTATTAGAAAGAGCGGCAAAATTGAGTGATCCATTAGGTAGTGGAAGTATGACAGCATTACCTATTATTGAAACTCAGGCAGGTGATGTATCAGCTTATATCCCAACGAATGTTATTTCTATTACTGATGGTCAAATATTCTTATCTGGTGATTTATTTAATTCAGGTTTACGTCCTGCTATTAATGTTGGGATTTCCGTATCAAGGGTTGGTTCATCTGCTCAGATTAAAGCTATGAAACAGGTTGCGGGTAAGTTAAAGTTAGAATTGGCTCAATTTGATGAATTGGAAGCTTTTTCTCAATTCGCTTCTGATTTAGATAAAGCAACTCAAGCTCAACTAGCACGAGGTCAACGATTACGAGAAATTTTAAAACAAGCCCAAAATTCTCCAATTCCTGTAGCTGAGCAAGTTGCCATTATTTATTTAGGAACAAATGGGTTTTTAGATGACCTCGAAATCAGTAAAATTTCTACATTTATAGAACTTATTCGTAATGCACTTAAGGAATCTCAGTATAGTGAAATAATTAATTCTTCTAAACAGTTTACAAAAGAAGCTGAAACATTGTTGAAAGCAGAAATAAGTAAAGTAAAAGAAGCAATAGAAGTTTCGTAATCTCGATCTAGTAAGTTTTTTTTAAGAAACTCTTTTATTGATCTATAAATTAACCTTAAAATTGTTAATAAAAATAAAATAAGTTGAATCTCTAAATATAGAGATAATAATTGGTTTATAATATTCTTCAACTTATTTTATTAAATTCTCCTTTAAAAAAGACCTAAAGTTAAAGCTTTATTAATTGGTAGACAAGCTCCAACTCCCAACCAAATAGCAACAATAGTGCCTATAATAAAGATAGTTGATGCAATAGGACGACGAAACGGATTTTGGAATTTGTTTACATTTTCAATAAATGGCACTGTTATCAATCCAGCTGGAACTGCAGCCATAGCTAAAACCCCTAATAATTTATTAGGTAAAACTCTTAATAAATTAAATGTAGGGAAAAAATACCATTCAGGTAAAATTTCTAATGGAGTTGCAAATGGGTTTGCTTTTTCTCCTAAAGCAGAAGGTTCCATTACAGCTAAGCCTATTAAAAGAACGAAAGTTCCTAAAATACAAATTGGAAACATATAAAAAATATCATTTGGCCAAGCAGGTTCACCATAGTAATTATGACCCATACCTTTTGCTAATTTAGCACGTAATTTAGGATCTGTTAAATCGGGGGTTTTTAAAATTGACATAGTTCTAATTTATTAAATAAATAAGTAAAGTTATTAAAATTCTGTTGGTTTTTTTTTAGCAAGATTTCTATTAACTATTCAATTTATAATGGACCAGAAATTCCTTGCTTTCTTATCATTAAAAAATGTGTTATCATAAGCGCAGCAGCTACTAATGGAAGAACAAAGGTATGTGCACTATAAAATCTTGTTAATGTATTTTGACCTACACTAACCCCCCCTCGGAGTAATTGAACAATAGGAGGTCCAATAATAGGTACAGCCTCAGGTACCCCTGTTACAATTTTACACGCCCAAAATCCTACCTGATCCCATGGTAGTGAGTAACCTGTTACCCCAAAGGAAACTGTTGTTACTGCTAGCGTTACACCTGTAACCCAAGTTAATTCACGTGGTTTTTTAAAGCCACCAGTTAAATAAACACGGAAAACATGTAAAATTAACATTAAAACCATCATACTTGCAGACCATCTATGAATAGATCTAATAAGCCAACCAAAATTTACTTCTGTCATAATATACTCCACAGAAGAGAAAGCTTCACTAATACTTGGCCTATAATAAAACGTCATAGCAAAACCCGTTGCAACTTGAACTAGAAAACAAGTGAATACAATTCCACCAAAACAATAAAAAATATTTACATGTGGTGGAACATATTTACTCGTAATATCATCAGCTATGGATTGAATTTCTAAACGTTCTTCAAACCAATCATAAACTTTATTCATAATTGAAATTAGTTAGTAAAATTTATTATCCACAAATAAACTATTTAGCAAAACTCTATTCTTACTTATAGAATTCAGAAAATTGCCAGAAACCAGATTTGAACTGGTGACACGAGGATCTTCAATCCACTGCTCTACCAACTGAGCTACCCCGGCTTTAAAGGAATCAGTTATGATACCTACATTATATGTACAATATGGAATAGATATAGTTAGATGGTCAATCTAATTAAGGTCAAATATTTCTTCAAAAATCTTTTTCACTTTATAACCTGAATCAATTGATTCTAAAGGATCTTTTCTTAAGCGGTGGCGTAAGCATAAAACAACAATTTTTTCAATATCAGCTATTGAGACTGTAGTATTACCTTGAAAAGCTGCATAAGCTTTTGCTGCACGGTTTATAACTATATCTCCACGTAAACCATCAACATTTAACTCACTACAAACCTTTGCAATTTTTATTCTAAAATCATAAGAAATATCCACATTATTTAATAGTTGTTGAGCTTTAATAAGTTTTTCTTTTAACCCTTCTTGTTGTTGCTTATATTTTTCAATCCAGGCCTTAGGATCAAAATCAAAGAGAGTTCTTTCTTCCACAATTCTTACTCGGAGATTAGGGTCTTTAACTGTACGGATTTCAGCATGCATGCCGAAGCGATCTAATAGTTGTGGTCTTAGTTCTCCCTCTTCAGGATTTCC